AGGGGGAATTGTGCCGATTTCGCAATTGCACCGAGGAATAATAGGGCGGCACACAGAGTCAGAAATAAAGAATTTATCCCATGATTCTCAATCAAGTTATTGACTATTTTGAACAAATCTCGAAATTCGAAACTACCCGTTATCCAATAAAGACCTAAGGTTCCTAATAATAAACCAAAATCCCCCACACGATTAGTTACAAATGCTTTTTGACAAGCATTTGCCGCAATTGGTCGCGTGAACCAAAAACCGATTAATAGATAGGAACACATTCCAACTAATTCCCAAAAAATATAAATTTGTATCAAATTCGAACTCGTAACTAATCCCAACATGGAAGCATTGGAAAAACTCATAGAAGCAAAAAATCTCAAATATCCTTGATCATGAGACAGATAATTGTCACTATAAATAAGAACCAAGATTCCAACAGTAGTAATTACTATTGACATAATAGAAGTAAGTGGATCGATCAAGTCGCCAAACTCTAAGGAAAAATCAATATGGATGGTCCAAGACCATACATATTGATAAATAGAACTCCCGTTTATTTGCTGAATAGCCAGGTCGGCCGAAAAAAGCATAACTATACTTAGTAATAAAACACTAGGAAAAGCCCACATGCGACGCAGATTTTTGGTTGTCGTTGGAACAAGAAGAAGTCCCACTCCTATTGCTAGAGGAACCGGAAGCGGAACGAAAGGTATGATCCATGCATATTGATATGTATGTTCCATAAGAAAATCAAAGTTTTTTCTATTCTTAGTAATTGAATTGTTTCCGATTCACCAGCTCTTATCTCTTTCGGAAGGAACAATCAAATAAAAAAATCAAAATAGGAAAGAACTCAAATAGAATAGGAAAGAACTCAAATAGAATTTTCCATTTTCAATCATTCCATTAATTCTTACAAGAATTTCTATTCATAGAACAAGTAAAAAGAATTCTCGTACTTGATTCTGATATGGGTCATAGGATCCATCAATAACTCGACCCAATCAAAAGAAGACCTTTGGTATTAGTTTATTCGGGATAATTCACTAATTCTCATTGAGTGGAGTAAGCTGCCTAGGCTTCGAGGAAACTCTACGCTACCTATCACTTCACTAACTGTTACTGCGCTTCGAATTGAAAGATGAGAATTTGGAGATAGTATGAAATCTATCTCGGGAATTGTTCTGAACCGAATTTTCAAGTATATTGTTGATGGCGCCAGGCTCTGATCATTACAAAAATGACATCGGTACAGCGCCCATGTTCCTGACGAAAACGACAACAAACAACAGGGTTCGATTTAAATGATATATATTGGGAATTCGAATTGTCAGGACTGTCTTATTCTATATTCTATGAAGGAAAGAACACGACAACAAGTGAGTGTGTACTTCTCGAACGACGCGGCTGACCGAAGCCGAGCAATCATTAGTGATTTCGCGCTTATACTTCACGATTTCCCTTTTGGAAAGTGCAAAAGTGAAGCTTCAAGACGGGGATCAAAACTGATTTGATCTATGAAAGTTAGGAGTGGGCTGTCTTCTCCTCGGTGAATCTCATTGGTTGATTCCATTGTGGTCTTCCAAATACCATAGTTACACTCCTTTATTTTCGAGATAGAATTAGATCATGAATCAATCTACATTTTTTTAGATTGATTCATCCGGTTCTTAAAAAAATTTCTAAGGCGAGTTGGAAATGAACCAGGGAATCTTATCCATGCGGAGAAACGTTATGTGGAATCATTGGTTGGTCAAAGTCGTGACCAAAGTGTCCGGCGTCGTTGCAGTGGCTTTAGGAGGGATAGCTGGTCTCAATTGGGGTTGTACTCGGCTCCTTGTGTGGTTCTGCGGTCCTCCGCGCCCATCTACTCAAGCCCGCTTAGCACTAGTTGTTGAGGCTTTGGAGTTCAACAAAACCCTCTTGGCCAACAAGGAACAGGAGTTTTTCACAAGAATTAATCGGATTGGCCTTTTGGGAAACTGCATTCCCAAGAATGGTCCACTCCAAAAAAGAATGCGTAGCATGTTAGATGAAACCATAAAGACTCATCAAACTGTGATGAAATCAAAAGAGATTCCGCGCTTATACTTCACGATTTCCCTTTTGGAAAGTGCAAAAGTGAAGCTTCAAGACGGGGATCAAAACTGATTTGATCTATGAAAGTTAGGAGTGGGCTGTCTTCTCCTCGGTGAATCTCATTGGTTGATTCCATTGTGGTCTTCCAAATACCATAGTTACACTCCTTTATTTTCGAGATAGAATTAGATCATGAATCAATCTACATTTTTTTAGATTGATTCATCCGGTTCTTAAAAAAATTTCTAAGGCGAGTTGGAAATGAACCAGGGAATCTTATCCATGCGGAGAAACGTTATGTGGAATCATTGGTTGGTCAAAGTCGTGACCAAAGTGTCCGGCGTCGTTGCATCCGCGAGGTCTAATTTGCAAAAATGCTTGTATCAGTTTCTGATAGGATCAGGGAAAATTCTCTTTTGGGCTGCGGGGGGAAGTTTCTTGATCGTGTGGTGTCGGTGTGTACAAATCCCCAGGGCTTCTTGGAACCCTCCTTATACTTATGTGGATCGTTGGGTTCGAAAGTTTGATATTACTGAAGAAATTCAGCGAATCGATTTTCAAATTCAAAGAAAAAGGGTCCAGTCAGCAAAACACTGGTTACTTTTAATGGAGGCGCTTCGCCGGTTACAATCTGGCGATGATCTGGTACGAGGACAACTTCGCGATGAGGTCGAGGGGGGGGATTCCAGCGATCTAGAGCCCCTCAATTCATTCCTACGACTGGAAAAGGGTGTCGCAAGGAGATTATATGAATCTTGTTGCGTGTTAACGGCGGAACTTTCCGTGTTAGACGAAAGGAAGTCCCGATTAGTAGAGGCCCAAAACAAGGGCCCTATTCGGAATGCGTCTCTCCACATCCACAGGAAGAGTCAACTGCGGGGAGTTAACTTAAATTCGATCAACCTGCGGCTCCAAGAGGACCGGACGGCCCCGCCTTCCGGTTTAGGCAATCGACTGATTGCGCCGGGCGAAGAACAAGATTTCCGGCCTGCCTGGCAGGATCCGCCAGGCCTGCTCTAATGATATATTTTAGATCTATGTAAGGAATTTTAGATCTATGTAAGGAAAGGGAGGCTGTGCTACCTCTGTGAGGATTATGGTTTGATTCCTTTTTGGTGGTTGTAACCTTCCATTTTGGTGGTTACAACCCTACTATTGTAACATTGACAATAGTGGGTTTGCGTGATATGAGTCTATCTTGAATCAATCTAAATAAATTCAGGTATTCAACAGTACGGGTTACATTTTGAGTTCCTAATAATCGAGTTAGGGATTGACCCGGAAATATTATCCATCCTTGGAGTCAGTATCATGTTCAATAAGTTAGGCAACTTAGTGACCAAAGCAGCCTTCGCCTTTGGACTGGCGTTCGGCGGGATCACTTTGGGGTCACATCTTTTTTGTAGGTGGTTATTCGCTAACCCGCAAACTCCGCCGCGTGAGACCATGGCAATTGTTGCCGTCCTTACAAAGGACGAAGTAAAAATTCTAGCCACAGAAAGAAAAGTCGACCATGGCGGTTCTAGTGGCACGGTCGAAACAACCGACTCTCAGGCAAGTCTTGCACTTGCAGAGGAACTTTCAACCGTACTTCCAGAGGAAGAAGTTCTGGTTGTAGCCACAGAAAGTCAAGTCGCCCATGGCGGTTCCAGTGGCACGGTCGAAACACTCGACTCGCAGGCAAGTCTCCCAATAGAAGGTCTCGAAGCTATACTTCAAGAAATCAAGACCAAAAAAGACCTGGTAAAAGCAACCGAGGCAGAGTATGCAAAACTCTCTTCCAAAGTAGTTACCGTTTTTCACTTGCTATCTTCCTCCTTACCGGTGGTGAGCAGGAGGTATGAAACTCCTGATCTTACAACTCAGGATGAATTTCTATTAGTAACTCGGGATGTATTTCTATTATTAAAGAGAATCGTTGACTTCGATCTGTCAGAAGAGAAACACAATCGAGCATTGCTAAAACAGCGAATTCGATGCTTACAAAACGATCTTGAGAACTTCGAAAAAGATCTCAAAATCTTAGAAGAAAATCTTGAGAAAGATATTGTGAGGTTGACTCCTAGGGATATCGAAAAGAAATGAAAATGAAACAGCTGCGAGCGGGCTATGTGTTGAAATAGAACTCAAGACGTTGTACTTACAATTTCACAAACTAAGATACCCGAAGATATCTTCAAAAGTAAAAAACGTTTCTATGGATCTGATCCTAATTGTCGTGAATGGGACCTCCGCTAGTGAGGTAGTGGGAGAGTTGGAGAAACGCCTTCTGGAAGAGGATCGGTCCCGCCTACAACTCCAAAGAGACACTATTGAGCGCTTGAAGCAAGAAATAGTGCTCTTAGAACAAAAAGCACTGAAGCAACATGGAACACAAAGCACTGAAGCAACATGATTCCGATCTGGTAAGGAGGACGTTGACTCAGAGGGCTCGCGAGAACCCCCCATCCGAGGGTGGGAATCGGGCGCTTCATTGACAAAGGCGAATCCAGCGCTGCGGGGCAGCATAAGATCCGCGAAAAAGAAGAAGAAGCGCTGAAGCAAAGTGAGTCCGAGCTGGTAAGGAGGACGTTGACTCACAGGGCTCTCGCGAACCCCCGTCCGAGGGTTGGCTTGAGGGCAAGTTCAAGCACTCTGCGACTCCCCAAGGACGGGGGGGCCTTCCGGGTTAGGAACCGGGCGCCTCAGTGACAAAGGCGAATCCAGCGCTGCGGGGCAGCATAAGATCTGCCCAGACTAGTCTATAAAAAAAGTAAGGAAGGGGGGCTGGGCTATCCTCTTTGAGTATTATGGTTTGATTCCGTTTTGGTGGTTACAACCCTCATATTGTCATATTGACAATAGTAGATTTGCATGATAGAATTAGATCATGAATCAATCTAAATAGATTTAGATATGCATCAATCCCGGTTATATTTAAAGTTACTAACAGTCGAGTTAGGGATTGACCGGGAAATCTTATACATGCTTAGGAGGTATCATGCATGTTCAATCATAATCATTGGGTGGTCAAATTAGTGACCAAAGTGGCCAGCGTCTTTGCAGTGGCTTTAGGAGGGATGGCAGGTCTCAATTGGGGTTGTACTAGGCTCTTTGTGTGGTTATTCGGTAACCCACAAACTCCGCCGCGCCCATCTACTCAAGTCCGCTTACAAAGACTTGATGAGACTTTAGAGTTCAACAAAACTCTCTTGGCCGACAAAGAGCGGGCTTTTTGCATTTTTCACAAGAATTAATCGGATTGGCCTTTTGGGAAATGGGAAACTGCATTCCCAAAAATGGTCCATCCACTCCAAAAAGGGAGGCGTAGCATCTTAGACGAAACCATAAAGACTCATCAGAGTGTGATCAAATCAAAAGAAATTCCCCGCTTATACTTCAAGATTTCCCTTTTGGAAAGTGCAAAAGTGAAGCTCCAAGCTACAAGTGGAAGAGACGGATAACCGCACGCCGACTCCTCCTGGTCCTGGGGTCTCTAGTTCGAGCACCTTGCGGCTCCCCGAGGACAGGGGGTCTTCAGGTTTCGGAACTCGCTGGCTCATTGCTTGCGCCGAGAGACCAAACCAAATCCAGCGATGCGGGGCAGCATAAGTAAGATCCTCTAATCAATTTCAGCAGAATTTTATAGATCTATGAAAGGGGGCTGTTCTATCCTATGTGAGTATTGTATCATTTTTTCTTTCTTATTCCCCCTTTTCTTAGCTTTTGAACTTACCTAGATACTAAAGAATCTAGGTAGATTCTCTAGGTAAGGGGCATGGTTTGATTCCGTTTTGGTGTCCTATTTTCATATTGACAATAGTATATTTGCGTGATATGATTCTATCATGGATAAAAAAATCTATTTATCCATGATCCGAAACGGAAAGAGGTCTCTCTCTCATTTTGAAATTGTGGAATTCACCGGGGTATACTAGTTGAACCCTGAATAGTGAATGCCCGCCATTACAAACCCAACCAACAATATTCTATATATAATAGAAATATTATGCGATTGAGGAAACGGAAGTATTTAGAGGAAATTCTCAGGACTGTCTTATTCTATATTCTATTCTATAGATTCTATCTATTTCCATACTAAAGTTTCCATTGTAAACGTAAAAAAAAAAAACCACAGAAGGTGATTGATTTTCATGTTCAATTTGTTTCGACTAGCGACTCTACGTTTAATGAGACGGTGTGTAGTCGGACGATCATAATATCGATTTGTGAAATTGGATCAAAGCTATCATTCCACATTTTGACATTCTCCCTTTTATGCGCTATCATGGAGACAGACACAAGCTCAACCAAAGGGCTCGGAAAGGATTCTAAGGAAAAAGGCAAAGTAGGTCTTTAACTAGTTAAAGATGAGAAATCAGATGGAAGCAAATCTCATCGATTTCTTTCAAGACCTGCACTTGATCATAATATCGATTTGTGAAATCGGATCAAAGCTCGCATTTACCCCTATTGACATTCCTCCTTGTATGTATTAATATGAATACAAGTTACCAAAAGCATAACCCAATCCGACAGTCGATAAGGATTTTTTCATAGGAGATTTCCGAAATGAGTCAAAAGAAGCCCAGGCCAGATAGGTGGTATAGGTGGATGGAATTTCTTTGGTACTTGTTCGAGGTGACACAACTGATTTTGGCCAGTTTTACATTCGCCTCGGGCGCCATGTGGCTTTGGCGCTTCTTGCGCAAACCATAAACCCCGGGTAGTAATGCTATGAAGCATACAAAAGCCACTTGGTAGTGGGATTTTCTGATTGAAGTNNNTAAGGCGAGTTGGAAATGAACCAGGGAATCTTATCCATGCGGAGAAACGTTATGTGGAATCATTGGTTGGTCAAAGTCGTGACCAAAGTGTCCGGCGTCGTTGCATCCGCGAGGTCTAATTTGCAAAAATGCTTGTATCAGTTTCTGATAGGATCAGGGAAAATTCTCTTTTGGGCTGCGGGGGGAAGTTTCTTGATCGTGTGGTGTCGGTGTGTACAAATCCCCAGGGCTTCTTGGAACCCTCCTTATACTTATGTGGATCGTTGGGTTCGAAAGTTTGATATTACTGAAGAAATTCAGCGAATCGATTTTCAAATTCAAAGAAAAAGGGTCCAGTCAGCAAAACACTGGTTACTTTTAATGGAGGCGCTTCGCCGGTTACAATCTGGCGATGATCTGGTACGAGGACAACTTCGCGATGAGGTCGAGGGGGGGGATTCCAGCGATCTAGAGCCCCTCAATTCATTCCTACGACTGGAAAAGGGTGTCGCAAGGAGATTATATGAATCTTGTTGCGTGTTAACGGCGGAACTTTCCGTGTTAGACGAAAGGAAGTCCCGATTAGTAGAGGCCCAAAACAAGGGCCCTATTCGGAATGCGTCTCTCCACATCCACAGGAAGAGTCAACTGCGGGGAGTTAACTTAAATTCGATCAACCTGCGGCTCCAAGAGGACCGGACGGCCCCGCCTTCCGGTTTAGGCAATCGACTGATTGCGCCGGGCGAAGAACAAGATTTCCGGCCTGCCTGGCAGGATCCGCCAGGCCTGCTCTAATGATATATTTTAGATCTATGTAAGGAATTTTAGATCTATGTAAGGAAAGGGAGGCTGTGCTACCTCTGTGAGGATTATGGTTTGATTCCTTTTTGGTGGTTGTAACCTTCCATTTTGGTGGTTACAACCCTACTATTGTAACATTGACAATAGTGGGTTTGCGTGATATGAGTCTATCTTGAATCAATCTAAATAAATTCAGGTATTCAACAGTACGGGTTACATTTTGAGTTCCTAATAATCGAGTTAGGGATTGACCCGGAAATATTATCCATCCTTGGAGTCAGTATCATGTTCAATAAGTTAGGCAACTTAGTGACCAAAGCAGCCTTCGCCTTTGGACTGGCGTTCGGCGGGATCACTTTGGGGTCACATCTTTTTTGTAGGTGGTTATTCGCTAACCCGCAAACTCCGCCGCGTGAGACCATGGCAATTGTTGCCGTCCTTACAAAGGACGAAGTAAAAATTCTAGCCACAGAAAGAAAAGTCGACCATGGCGGTTCTAGTGGCACGGTCGAAACAACCGACTCTCAGGCAAGTCTTGCACTTGCAGAGGAACTTTCAACCGTACTTCCAGAGGAAGAAGTTCTGGTTGTAGCCACAGAAAGTCAAGTCGCCCATGGCGGTTCCAGTGGCACGGTCGAAACACTCGACTCGCAGGCAAGTCTCCCAATAGAAGGTCTCGAAGCTATACTTCAAGAAATCAAGACCAAAAAAGACCTGGTAAAAGCAACCGAGGCAGAGTATGCAAAACTCTCTTCCAAAGTAGTTACCGTTTTTCACTTGCTATCTTCCTCCTTACCGGTGGTGAGCAGGAGGTATGAAACTCCTGATCTTACAACTCAGGATGAATTTCTATTAGTAACTCGGGATGTATTTCTATTATTAAAGAGAATCGTTGACTTCGATCTGTCAGAAGAGAAACACAATCGAGCATTGCTAAAACAGCGAATTCGATGCTTACAAAACGATCTTGAGAACTTCGAAAAAGATCTCAAAATCTTAGAAGAAAATCTTGAGAAAGATATTGTGAGGTTGACTCCTAGGGATATCGAAAAGAAATGAAAATGAAACAGCTGCGAGCGGGCTATGTGTTGAAATAGAACTCAAGACGTTGTACTTACAATTTCACAAACTAAGATACCCGAAGATATCTTCAAAAGTAAAAAACGTTTCTATGGATCTGATCCTAATTGTCGTGAATGGGACCTCCGCTAGTGAGGTAGTGGGAGAGTTGGAGAAACGCCTTCTGGAAGAGGATCGGTCCCGCCTACAACTCCAAAGAGACACTATTGAGCGCTTGAAGCAAGAAATAGTGCTCTTAGAACAAAAAGCACTGAAGCAACATGGAACACAAAGCACTGAAGCAACATGATTCCGATCTGGTAAGGAGGACGTTGACTCAGAGGGCTCGCGAGAACCCCCCATCCGAGGGTGGGAATCGGGCGCTTCATTGACAAAGGCGAATCCAGCGCTGCGGGGCAGCATAAGATCCGCGAAAAAGAAGAAGAAGCGCTGAAGCAAAGTGAGTCCGAGCTGGTAAGGAGGACGTTGACTCACAGGGCTCTCGCGAACCCCCGTCCGAGGGTTGGCTTGAGGGCAAGTTCAAGCACTCTGCGACTCCCCAAGGACGGGGGGGCCTTCCGGGTTAGGAACCGGGCGCCTCAGTGACAAAGGCGAATCCAGCGCTGCGGGGCAGCATAAGATCTGCCCAGACTAGTCTATAAAAAAAGTAAGGAAGGGGGGCTGGGCTATCCTCTTTGAGTATTATGGTTTGATTCCGTTTTGGTGGTTACAACCCTCATATTGTCATATTGACAATAGTAGATTTGCATGATAGAATTAGATCATGAATCAATCTAAATAGATTTAGATATGCATCAATCCCGGTTATATTTAAAGTTACTAACAGTCGAGTTAGGGATTGACCGGGAAATCTTATACATGCTTAGGAGGTATCATGCATGTTCAATCATAATCATTGGGTGGTCAAATTAGTGACCAAAGTGGCCAGCGTCTTTGCAGTGGCTTTAGGAGGGATGGCAGGTCTCAATTGGGGTTGTACTAGGCTCTTTGTGTGGTTATTCGGTAACCCACAAACTCCGCCGCGCCCATCTACTCAAGTCCGCTTACAAAGACTTGATGAGACTTTAGAGTTCAACAAAACTCTCTTGGCCGACAAAGAGCGGGCTTTTTGCATTTTTCACAAGAATTAATCGGATTGGCCTTTTGGGAAATGGGAAACTGCATTCCCAAAAATGGTCCATCCACTCCAAAAAGGGAGGCGTAGCATCTTAGACGAAACCATAAAGACTCATCAGAGTGTGATCAAATCAAAAGAAATTCCCCGCTTATACTTCAAGATTTCCCTTTTGGAAAGTGCAAAAGTGAAGCTCCAAGCTACAAGTGGAAGAGACGGATAACCGCACGCCGACTCCTCCTGGTCCTGGGGTCTCTAGTTCGAGCACCTTGCGGCTCCCCGAGGACAGGGGGTCTTCAGGTTTCGGAACTCGCTGGCTCATTGCTTGCGCCGAGAGACCAAACCAAATCCAGCGATGCGGGGCAGCATAAGTAAGATCCTCTAATCAATTTCAGCAGAATTTTATAGATCTATGAAAGGGGGCTGTTCTATCCTATGTGAGTATTGTATCATTTTTTCTTTCTTATTCCCCCTTTTCTTAGCTTTTGAACTTACCTAGATACTAAAGAATCTAGGTAGATTCTCTAGGTAAGGGGCATGGTTTGATTCCGTTTTGGTGTCCTATTTTCATATTGACAATAGTATATTTGCGTGATATGATTCTATCATGGATAAAAAAATCTATTTATCCATGATCCGAAACGGAAAGAGGTCTCTCTCTCATTTTGAAATTGTGGAATTCACCGGGGTATACTAGTTGAACCCTGAATAGTGAATGCCCGCCATTACAAACCCAACCAACAATATTCTATATATAATAGAAATATTATGCGATTGAGGAAACGGAAGTATTTAGAGGAAATTCTCAGGACTGTCTTATTCTATATTCTATTCTATAGATTCTATCTATTTCCATACTAAAGTTTCCATTGTAAACGTAAAAAAAAAAAACCACAGAAGGTGATTGATTTTCATGTTCAATTTGTTTCGACTAGCGACTCTACGTTTAATGAGACGGTGTGTAGTCGGACGATCATAATATCGATTTGTGAAATTGGATCAAAGCTATCATTCCACATTTTGACATTCTCCCTTTTATGCGCTATCATGGAGACAGACACAAGCTCAACCAAAGGGCTCGGAAAGGATTCTAAGGAAAAAGGCAAAGTAGGTCTTTAACTAGTTAAAGATGAGAAATCAGATGGAAGCAAATCTCATCGATTTCTTTCAAGACCTGCACTTGATCATAATATCGATTTGTGAAATCGGATCAAAGCTCGCATTTACCCCTATTGACATTCCTCCTTGTATGTATTAATATGAATACAAGTTACCAAAAGCATAACCCAATCCGACAGTCGATAAGGATTTTTTCATAGGAGATTTCCGAAATGAGTCAAAAGAAGCCCAGGCCAGATAGGTGGTATAGGTGGATGGAATTTCTTTGGTACTTGTTCGAGGTGACACAACTGATTTTGGCCAGTTTTACATTCGCCTCGGGCGCCATGTGGCTTTGGCGCTTCTTGCGCAAACCATAAACCCCGGGTAGTAATGCTATGAAGCATACAAAAGCCACTTGGTAGTGGGATTTTCTGATTGAAGTNNNTCTTTTTCTGGCTTGCCTAGTAGTTCCCGCAATGGCTTCATTATCATCTATTCATCTTCAAAAGATTCTCTCGATCCGATGGAAGCAAATCTCATCGATTTCTTTTAAGACCTGCACTTTTGTACAAGACTGCTTGGGAATCTATGGGATTTTCACCAAGGTTCTCTTTTGGTTACGCTTGTTGATTTCCCAAGCTGAAGCTCTGGTAACGATGTTTGACAACAAGGCGCGATCTTTAATGTCGATATTCGGGTCCTTGAATGCTCTTATCGGGGTTTTGGGGCGTTGGTTTTTTTCCCCGAAACCGACGCCTCCGGAGCCTCCAGCAAATCCCATTCCTCCGGCTTCGGAAATGCAAGAGCTTCGAATCCCTCCGCAGGAACAGTCAAATTCCCGGGGTTTAATCACCCTGCGGCTCCACAAGGAAGCCCAAAAAGGCGCTCGGCTCACTGCGTCAGGAGAAGGAGAATCCAGCGCTTCGGGGCAGGACGAGAGCTCCCCGGAGACCCCGGACGAGCTATAGTGGAACTAAGTATTTAGGGGGAATTCGAAAACCTCTCTTACGATATAGATTCGACTGAGGGTTCGGATAGAAAGGTACCAATCAGTAGGAATTCTTCTTTCTTCGGATATTGTATGTTGTAAAAAAGGTTCCCCTAAAATCAAAAAGAACCTATCCCATTTTTTACCTAGGAATATTCTATGCGAGGCACGCGTATCTCTATTGTATGTTAGCAAGCAAGTATCATCTAGGGAATAAATAGAATAAAATAAAAAGAAAAATCCGAACAATACATGTCTTTCACATCCAACTCTAAACAATGAGCAACCTCTTCATTTTTGAATGGCGGTTCCAAAGAAACGTACTTCTCTGGCAAAAAAGCGTATTCGTAAAAATATTTGGAAAAGAGAGGGGTATTGGGCAGCGAGAAAAGCATTTTCATTAGCGAAATCTCTTTCTACCGGGAATGCGAAAAGTTTTTTGTACGACAAAAACAAAAACAAAAAAAAAAAAAGAACCAAGTCTTGGAAGAATCTGAATCAATATGACTCCCTGAATTGTATTGTCATTTCTAAAATGAAGGATTCCCATTAACTCATATTTTTCTTTTCAACGGATCAATACGAGACGGGACTGGTTATTGCGGTATGCAGAATAAGAAGTCCTCTGCTTACTGTATTCTCAATTTTTTGACGAAGTAGTGAAGGACAAGATACAAAGTTTTAGCTTTCTTTTTAGTAGGTTTTTCTAATTTGTGAGATGGGGGTTGTCCTTTTCCTCATCGATTCACTTTTCATAATACACTAACTAAAAGAAAAGTCTTCTTTTTCCTTTAGGAAGGAATTTTTTGGATTCTGTATTCCTAATATGTAGTCCAAATAAGGGTCCTATATTTGGGCTGTGGAATTCATCAAGATCTATATCTATATATAGATCTTGAGAGCTTTCTTTTCTTTAGAAATATATAATCTTTTTTTTGAAGTATGCTAAAATTCCGAGAAAGATTGAAACCTTTTAGTTCTATGCCTGGATAGAGGAAAGAACTATCGAGTTCCAACTGCTGCATTTCCATTCCAGGCGAAGTAAAACCAATGGAAAGCTCTTTATGAAAGTGAAACCTAACACCCTACGATCCCACAATACTAATGATTGTTGAACGTTCAATCAATTAGTAATTTAAACGAGTGTTTTTTCATTGATTGTCAGATTCCCTAAAAAAGATTTGATTGAATTGACTCCTTAGAATCTTGACGATTGAATAGGGATGGGCTATTATGTTTTCGAGTAACGAGTAAGCCGCTATGGTGAAATCGGTAGACACGCTGCTCTTAGGAAGCAGTGCTAGAGCATCTCGGTTCGAGTCCGAGTAGCGGCATCTTCGAAAAGAGATACAATAAATCCTATAATGAATAATGAATGGAATTCCGTATTTCCATTCTAGTCTTGAAGGATCCCCCTTTTCTTTTTTATTTTAGGATTTGTTTATGATATTCTCGACTTTAGAACATATATTCACTCACATTTCTTTTTCGATCGTTTCAATTGTAATTAGTATTTATTTACTAACCTTATTATTAGTCTACGAAACGCTAGGACTCTATAATTCGTCAGAAAAAGGCATGATAGCTACCTTTTTCTGTATAACAGGATTGTTAGTTACTCGTTGGATTTCTTCGGGACATTTCCCCTTAAGTGATTTATATGAATCAGTAATGTTTCTTTCGTGGGGTTTTTCCATTATTCATATGGTTCCACATTTTAGGAACCAAAAAACCCATTTAAGCGCAATAACCGCGCCAAGTACTATTTTGACTCAAGGTTTTGTTACTTCAAGTCTTTTCGCAGAAATGCATCAATCCACAATATTAGTACCTGCTCTCCAATCTCAGTGGTTAATGATGCACGTAAGTATGATGGTATTGAGCTATGCAACTCTTTTATGCGGCTCGTTATTCTCAGTAGCGCTTCTAGTCATTACATTTCGAACACGCATAGATATTTTTGGCAAAAGAAATCATTTATTAACAGGGTCATTTGTTTTTGATGAAATCCAATACGCAAATGAAAGAGGCAGTGTTTTACGAAACCCTTTTTTTCTTTCATTTAGAAATTATCACATGTATCAGTTGATTCAGCAATTGGATCGTTGGAGTTATCGTGTGATTAGTCTAGGGTTTCTCTTTTTAACCATCGGTATTCTTTCGGGCGCGGTATGGGCTAATGAGGCATGGGGGTCATATTGGAATTGGGATCCCAAGGAAACTTGGGCATTTATTACTTGGACCCTATTTGCAATTTATTTACATATGAGAACAAATCAAAATGTTCAAGGCACGAATTCCGCAATTGTGGCTTCTCTTGGATTTCTTATAATTTGGATATGTTATTTTGGGGTCAATCTATTAGGAATAGGATTACATAGTTATGGCTCATTCACATTAACATCGAATTGAAGAAGTGACCCAATCTAGAGGAACATAGTCTGAAGTTTGTGTGGGTTTTTGAGAACCATTTGAATCCAGTAGTGATTCAAATGGTTCTCAAAAACTCCAAACGTATCTGATTCGAATGGACTTCATTTTCTTTTTCCTTAAGATAAGGAAAAAGAAGACTTATTTGTTTTTCATTGTCCAGCGAATGGTTTTCGAAATCATAGCATTATTTTCTATCTTATTCAGGAAAACTATCTTATCTATAAAAGTAATTAGATAGGATAGCTTCTACCTTGTCAACGGATAGTGAGAGAAGGAAATCCGGATAAATACCAATCCCTAGTACAGGTAGAAAGATACAGATCGAAACAAAAAGTTCTCGTGGTCCAGAATCCAAAAAAGAAGAGTTTGGGGCGGGAAATTGCTTGTATCCATAGAACATCTGGCGTGACATAGATAATGAATAAATAGGAGTTACTATCATTCCAATTGCCATTACAAAAGTAATGAGTATTTTTGGCATTAAAAGAGATTTTGGACTGGTAATTATTCCAAAAAAGACTACCAATTCGGCAACAAAACCACTCATTCCCGGCAATGCAAGAGAAGCCATCGAGAAGCTACTGAACATTGTAAATATTTTAGGCATTGGGATAGCTATTCCGCCTATTTCGTCGAGATAAACAAGACGTATTCTATCGTAACTCGTTCCTGCCAAGAAAAAAAGCGCACCACCAATAAATCCGTGAGAAATGATTTGTAAAATGGCTCCATTTAGTCCTGTATCGGTTATAGAACCAATTCCTAGAATTGTAAAACCCATATGAGATACAGACGAATAGGCTATTCTCTTTTTTAAATTGCGTTGGCCAGGAGATGTTGAAGCTGCATAGATTATTTGAACTGTACCTAGTATCATCAACCAGGGGGAAAATATAGAATGAGCGTGGGGTAAGAATTCCATATTGATCCGAACCAATCCATACGCTCCCATTTTTACTAAGATTCCGGCTAGAAGCATACACGTACTGTAATGTGCCTCCCCATGGGTATCTGGTAACCATGTATGTAAGGGTATAATCGGTGATTTGACAGCATAAGTAATAAGAAATCCACAATAGAATAGTATTTCCAATGCCACCGGATACGATTGATTCGCTGAGGTTTCAAAATGTAAGGTTGCTTCGTTGGAACCATAGAAACCCATGCCCAGAACTCCCATTAATAGAAAAACAGAACCCCCCGCAGTGTACAAAAGAAACTTGGTAGCTGAGTACAAACGTTTCTTTCCTCCCCACATGGATAGAAGTAGGTAAACAGGAATTAATTCTAACTCCCACATGATAAAAAAAAGTAAAAGATCTCGAGAAGAAAATGATCCTATTTGGCCGCTGTACATTGCTAACAGCAGGAAATGGAACAATCGTGAATCCCGAGTCACTGGCCGAGCCGCTAAAGTCGCTAAAGTAGTGATGAATCCCGTCAGGAAAACGGGTCCTATGGAAATTCCATCGATTCCGAGTCTCCAGTGAAAATCCAAAAAATGGATCCATCTAAAATCCTGTTCTAATTGGATTAAGGGATCGTCAAATTGGAAATGATAACAGAATGCATAGGTCGTTAGAAGTAGGTCTATTGTGCATATAGAGAGAGTATACCACCTAATCATCTTATTTCCCCTATGAGGAAAAAAGAAAATGAAAGAACCCGCGGATATCGGCAAAATCACAATTATTGTTAACCAAGGAAAAGAATTCGTGGTAAAGACAAGATACACTTTGACCAAAAAACCCGTGCTCGAAATAATCTTTTTGATCGAGTACGGGTTTTTGTCGGTAAGGAGAAAAAAATGGGTTCAAGTAGAGTTTTCTAGAACGTATCAATAAGCTAGCCCCATGCTTCGCGTTGTCTCATGCCATAAATAAACCCGGACACTCAAGAAATCTGTTGGACAAGCGGATTCACACCTCTTACAACCTACACAGTCTTCTGTTCTTGGGGCGGAAGCAATTTGCTTAGCTTTACATCCGTCCCAAGGTATCATTTCTAATACATCTGTGGGGCAGGCTCGCACACATTGAGTACACCCTATACATGTATCATAAATCTTTACTGAATGTGACATGGTATCTATCCACTTTTTGAACGTCATAAATTTTCGATCTAGTAAAATCATAAAGGAATCATATATGGTAGACACCAGACGAATCGAGGGTTTACCAGAATCGATTTCGAATCAATCTATTTCTGGATCTGCTCATGATAGCGGTCCAAGATACTTTGATTTATTACGTTTTAGCAAACATGGGCCTATGTTTGTTTCTATCGTACATACCAATTTGAATTGGTGAATATTCTATTCAGTATTTCGATGATTACCGCTATTTATTCAGCAAGTTCGATTGATTGATACGAGTGGATTTTCTGTTACGATGAATTGACGAAACAATAGCCAGTCCAATAGCGGCTTCAGCGCCTGCAATAGCTATCACAAAAATCGCGAAAATGTCTCCTTTTAATTGGCGACTATCAAAGAAATCAGAAAATGTTACGAAATTCAAATTAACCGCATTCAGTAGAAGCTCAAGACACATAAGTCCTCTAACCAGATTTCGACTTGTGATCAATCCATAAATACCGATAGAAAATAAAAAGGCACTCAAAACAAGTTCATGTTCAAGCATCATTGACCAACCCCTCATCAATCTGGATTTATTTGCTTTCAATAGGAACAAAAATGCCACCTTAATCCATTTTATTGACTCGAATCTCACAAGTCCAGAACAAAGGAAAGTATTGGTACTAGAATAGATTGAACTAAAACCATTTCCATTTTATACATGAAAAATAGAAAAATGGAATTGAAGTGAAGGAAAATGGGTGTAATAAGAAGGAAGTCTTTTGAGAGGACAGAACTCTTTTATTCGAAGTCGTTCTTTTTATTACTGACGGGCCATAACAATTGCACCTATTAAGGCAACTAAAAGAATTATAGAAATGAGTTCAAAGGGAAGAAAAAAATCTGTTGATAAATGAGTCCCAATTTGTTGACCATTATTTACAAAATCCTGCTCTAAAATCTGGTTTGATCGTGTAGTCCAAATAATACCGTACCATGAAGTATCTGGGACAGTAGTAATTAGCGAAACAAAAAGACTTGTACAAACCAGGGAAGTGACTCCTTCTGCAACGGTCCAAAGACCGAAATCCTTGTAATATTCTGAGTCATTCATGAACATCACAGCGAATACGATTAACACATTTATGGCCCCCACGTAAATAAGGAGCTGTGCAGCAGCTATAAAATGGGAATTCGATGGAATATGGAATAGGGATATACAAACCAGAACTAACCCCAAGGAAAAGGCAGAAAAAATGGGATTGGTAAGTAATACCACTCCCAGACCTCCTAATAAAAGAACCGATCCCAAAAATACTAAAAGAAAATCATGTATTGGTCCAGTGAAATCCATTCTATGTCAAATAATAGAGAAATAAGCTTAAATGGTTCATGATCTTTTTGACCAGACCGGGAAAAAATGGGTTACCCGACTCTTTTTAGGATACACTCTGAATGGAATCCAATCCTAGATTGGGGGTTGATATAGAAATTCTCTAGATATATAATAAATATTATTCATTTAGAGAGATGTAGATTTCGAAAAAATCACGGATACGGATAATGTATTTGTGCAAGACATGATTCTGAGCAATGAATCTGAAATTCGCTGTTAGTTTTAGTTACTTATTCGCCGAGCAAAATGGAAGATTGGCTCCTTTACTATTTAGTAATAGCAATCGGAAATTGGAGTAATTGGTAATCGAATCAAGCGGTTGACACATTTTTTATTTGATTTGAGTCGAAGTCATAATGGTTCGAATTAAGGAATCTCCAATTACTGACATTGGTAACCGACCCAAGGCAATTTGATTATAATTCAATTCGTGACGATTATAAGTAGAAAGTTCATATTCCTCAGTCATTGATAAACAATTGGTTGGACAATACTCGACACAATTCCCACAAAATATACATATTCCAAAATCAATACTATAATTAAGTAATCGTTTCTTTCGAATTTCGGGTTCCAATCTCCAATCAACAGTGGGTAGATCTATAGGACATACACGAACACATACTTCACAAGCAATGCATTTATCAAATTCAAAGTGGATTCGACCGCGGAAACGCTCTGATGGAATCCATTTTTGATAGGGATATTGAATAGTTACAGGTAAACGACTCGTATGAGATAAGGTAATTATGAAACTTTGGCCGATATACCTTGCAGCTCTTACGGCTTGGTGACCATAATTCATGAACCCAGTTATCATAGGAAGCATATCATAAATCTCTATGAATAATTGAAATTTTCTTTCTCTTGTTTAAGAAAACTTAGGAATCGAAAATACAATGAATGTCTTATGTCTTTACAGTGAAAGGAGTTGGGAAGAAGTTGTCAATAATAGATTCCCGAGAGAAATAGGTAAAAGAAATTTCCACCCAAGATTTAATAGTTGGTCCATTCTCATCCTAGGCAAAGTCCATCTTGTTGTGATAGAAATGAACAGGAACAAATAAGCTTTTGCTAATGTAATCAAAATACCAATTGTTGTTCCAAAGACTCCACTCAGTTCATTTATTCCGAAAAAATTAGGAATGAATAGGAATGGAATAGAGAGATTCCAACCGCCCAAGTAAAGAACTGTTACAAATAATGAAGAGACTAGTAGATTTAGATAGGAAGCAACGTAAAATAAACCAAATTTGATCCCCGAATATTCGGTTTGATAACCTGCTACTAATTCTTCCTCCGCTTCTGGTAAATCAAAAGGTAATCTTTCACATTCGGCTAGGGAAGAAATTAGAAAAACCGTAAATCCTATAGGTTGACGCCACAGATTCCAACCCCAAAAACCATATTTGGACTGTGCCTCCACTATTTCAACTGTACTTGAACTGTTAGATAATCATAGTCGATGATAACATCACTACTGCCATCGCTATTGCAGAACCGTACATGAGACTTTCACCTCATACGGCTCCTCGGTGGTCATCATAAAAAAATCTAAGGACGGGCTCGTTAGTATCTCGATATATTAGTTGAGTAGATAGAGTAAAGATGGATCGAAGAGTCCCACATTATACCAATCCAATTCTGTCTGCTATAATAACAAAAAGGTGCTTCTGAATTGATCTCACCCTTTCTATTTCTAATGTATATTTCGAATTTCAAAAAATGTAATTTCGCTTCGTTCAGTAATAACTTAATCCTTCAATAAAAAGAAAATACTCATTGTATCAATTTCGACCCTTTTTCGATTACGAAAAAAGATTAGGCATTCCATTAGTTCATGAATCATGATACTAATTCTCTCGGTATGAATAGAGATAAAATACTTCGGATTTTTCTTTTCTATTGCATATTTCTTTCGTTCCGGTTCTTCTTTCACATTTCATAGAAAAAGACAAGGAAGCTCTAAAAAAAGGTTACTTCGTTTCTGATAGCCATTTTTTTAACCAATGGGTAGGAGCATACTCAGGATCGGGATCCTGGGGAAGTACTGCTTGATCGTTTCTACTAACTTAAAGCCCCCACCCCAATTCCTTTTATGCGGAGAGACCTATTTAGGTAACTTAGATTATCTCCATTACGAATCCATTATGTACCTTAGTATTCCTAACCGCCCACTCATTTTTGCCCAACCCCCGTTATGACAGACAATAGTGAAAACTCCATAGAGTTGCTCTTTTCTAACCGCGTCAAACCATGATTGCTAATCAACAAATCTTGGGGTCATTTATTCTGCTTATGGATGCTTAACTCTCGCACATAGGGAATGAGACTTCCGCTTTTTACTGCAAATTTAGAAGCAGTTTTGTTTCACTCATAGAACTTATCTTATTGAGTTCATTATCCGGAATGATGAATCAAAAAATGAAGATATCTACGCAATCCATTTCACTCCTTTCTTTCCTAGAAATAAAAGAAATAGGTAACAGCTCATGCCCAAACGAATCGCACGTAGAGATATGGATAAAACACATGGAGTTAATGGTATTTCATAACTAATCGATTGAGCAGCAGCTCGTAGACCACCTAAAAAGGAATATTTATTATTCGAACCATATCCTGACATAAGAAGTCCAAAAGGAGCAAGACTTGAAATGGCAATCCATAAAAAAACACCGATACTCAGATCCGCTAGAACAAGCCGGTAGCTAAAAGGAATTACTGAATAACTTAGTAAAATGGATATAACTGCTATGGACGGTCCGAGACTAAATAAACGAATATCTCCTCTAGATGGGAGAAGATCCTCTTTCAAAAGTAGTTTTGTCCCATCGGCTAGAGCTTGAAGAATTCCAAAAGGACCTGCATACTCAGGTCCCATACGTTGTTGTACTCCTGCAGATATTTTTCTTTCTAACCACACAATTATGAATATCCCTATTGTGATTCCAAATAGAGGAATAAAAATAGGTACAAGCAAGTGTGTGAGCCCATACACCTCTTTTAAGGATTCCAATCGAGAAAAAGAATTAATAGCCCGTACTTCCGTTGTATCAATTATCATTTCAACGATCAACTTCTCCCATAATGATATCTATACTCCCTAGTATCGTCATAATATCCGCCAATTTCATTCTTTTAACTAGCTGAGGAAGAATTTGCAAATTGAGAAAACCCGGTGGACGAATTTTCCATCTCCAGGGAAAAAGACTCTGATCCCCTATCAGAAAAATTCCTAATTCTCCCTTTGGAGCCTCCACTCTCATATAAAGCTCTTGTTTCAACAATTCAAAAGCTGGAGATGGTTTTTTACTAATGAATCGATATTCAAAATCATTCCACTCTGAATCCCTTTCTCTGCCAAAGCGCCGGACTTCTAAATTCTCATAGGGCCCCCCAGGAAGTCCTTCTAGAGCTTGTTGAATCATTTTTATGGATTCCATCATTTCACTGATTCGGACGAAATAACGGGCTAATGAATCCCCCTCTTTTTGCCATTGTACTTCCCAATCAAATTCATCATAACACTCATAATGATCAATTTGACGAAGATCCCATTGGAGTCCGGAAGCCCGTAGCATTGGCCCAGATAAACCCCAATTTATGGCTTCCTCCCCACTAACAATGCCCACTCCTTCAACTCGGCCCAAAAAAATAGGATTCTGCGTAATAAGCTTTTGATATTCAGCAATTCCTGTTAAAAAATACTCACAGAAATCCAAACATTTATCTACCCAACCATGAGGTAAATCAGCAGCGATTCCTCCGATACGAAAAAAATTATGCATCAGTCGCATACCTGTGGCAGCTTCGAATAGATCATATATCAATTCTCTCTCTCTGAAAATATAGAAGAAAGGCGTCTGCCCACCAATATCTGCCATAAAAGGGCCGAGCCATAACAGATGAGAAGCTATGCGACTCAATTCCAACATAATGACTCTGATATAGCTAGCTCTTTTAGGTACTTGAATATTTCCCAAACGTTCTGGGGCGTTTACTGTTATTGCCTCTGTAAACATAGTAGCTAAATAATCCCAACGTGTTACATAAGGTAGATATTGTATAATTGTTCGGTTTTCCGCAATTTTTTCCATCCCTCTGTGTAAATAACCCAATATAGGTTCACAGTAAATAACATTTTCACCGTCGAGAGTAATGATGAGGCGAAGAACGCCATGCATTGATGGGTGGTGAGGACCCATATTGACTCTCATGAGATCTTTTTTTGTAGTCGGTACATTCATATGCGTTTTCCCCGATTCAGGATCAGTATTCTATGAATTGCTGAAAACGAAATAAAGTTCATCAAAATGCAAGCTCTGCAAAATCAAATAATGCTACAAGGGCTCTTCCAATTAACTTATCACTTAACTTAACGAGTTTTTAACTCCCGAATATCCAACTGATCTATTAATTCTTTATAACGTACTCTATTTTTATTTGACAAATACGTCAGCAACCGTTGACGTTTTCCCAGAGTTTTTTGTAGACCTCTCTGAGATAAATAATCTTTTTTGTGTAATTTCAAATGTGAAGTTACTTTCTTTAGTTTATTGGTGAAACTGAATACTTGAAATTCAACAGACCCCTTGTTTTCTTCTTGCGAAATAACTGAAATAAATGTACTTTTTACCATAAAAAGAGTCCTTCTCCCTCCCCTACTTATTTTCTTTTTAGTTTCTACAGATTACAGATATGGATTTGACCAATCAATAAAAATAATGACATTCATTTGGGATACAATACACACTAATGTTGATTGAATTAATAATCAATCCAATTTCAAATTGGATTCGTCTATGCATAGTAACGTAGAGTTCTCCACCTACAAAATCGCAAAACCCATATCCCCAGATCACGGTTTCACATACATAAGAAAGAGAAGAGCTCTTATGTATGTGTTCGGAGGAGAAGCCGTATCTTGTACCATATTCCAAAAATCGATATTCTGATCAAGTGCAGGTCTTGAAAGAAATCGATGAGATTTGCTTCCATCGGATCAAGAGACTCGAAGATGAATAGATGATAATGAAGCCATTGCCGGAACTACTAGGCAAGCCAGAAAAAGAGCAATACACCAGTGGTGTATTGCTTCACCGGACGATTCATCTTCTCCGGCCCCAAGCCGAGGAATTTCTGAATCGGAANNNTTTGAGAAAAAGAGGCAGGGTGCGGAGACAGGATTTGAACCCGTGACCTCAAGGTTATGAGCCTTGCGAGCTACCAAGCTGCTCTACTCCGCTATGACAGAACTGAGAACTAATAGACAAAGAAGATTTGGGTGTGGTGTACCCCTTGACCCTATACTATAATAGCCCATTTATACAGAATGGTCAAGGGACCCTCTAGGATCATGGATCAGAGAAATCAATAAAAACGTGAAAGCATATTGGGATCCTTACCAACTTGAGCGTGTTGCCCCTGGCAACAAACAGGTATGAACCATTTCACGCAGTATGTGCCCGGATAACCCAAAGTATCGATAGTTAGCTCTCGCGCTTCCGGTCAAAAAACAACGTCGATGAAGCCGTGTAGGTGCACTATTACGCGGTGGGGATTGTAATTTTCCATGAATTTCCCATTTCTCACTCACTGCCGCAACTTTGCTTAGTTCGTTTTTTGAGGATCGACGAATCAAATGATATTTCTGTTCCAATTTATGAATCTAAGAACTAGGAATAATAGTTCGGTATTTCATCCCGCATCGGAATCTGCAAATTTTCAGAATCAGAAGAATCTGGAGACGTCCTACGAATACTCCTTCTGAGAGAAAGTTTCCTTGGATTTCGGGAGGAAGAAGTGGCCGGAAGCTGTTTCCACTTACGCCGCTCCTCCCGCTCGTCTTGTCTTCTGGGGCAGGTCTTAGTGAGTTCAATTTGTTCTTTAATTTGCGGAAGGCTTTCTTCTAATTGATTCAATTCTTCCCGGAGGCCATCAATAGTTGCTTTCTGAGAAGTTCGGTAAGCTTCGTCCTCAGCTAAACAGGGATAATCTGGCCTTTCTTCGATTTGCTCTCCCCACTCTTGCATTTTAGTGAAGACTTCCTGTTGGTCGGCCGTTATTTGCTGACTTATCCACATTACGAATTCTCGGTCGCTTATCTGTTGGGTAATGTGGCTAATACGGTTTAGTCGTAATTGCAAGATCCCGTTGAGGTCTGTTTTACTCGGATCTTTCAGTTCGAGAAATCCCGCTGAAACTGAACTCCAATAACCTGCCGACAGAGTTCGGTTTGGTTTATCTGATAGGTAGCCTTCGATTTGATTGCCGGTTTCAGATCGAGCTACCAATGAAACTGAACTCCAATAACCTGCCGACAGAGCTCGGTTTGGTTTATCTGATAGGTAGCCTTCGATTTGATTGCCGGTTTCAGATCGAGCTACCAATGAAACTGAACTCCAATAACCTGCCGACAGAGCTCGGTTTGGTTTATCTGATAGGTAGCCTTCGATTTGATTGCGGGTTTCAGACCGAGCTACCAATGAAACTGAATTCCAATACCCTGCCGACAGAGTTTGGTTTGGTTTATATGAAAGGTGACGCTCGATTTGATTGCGCGTTTCAGATCGAGCTACCAATGAAGCCGAATCCTTCTCGTCCTTCTCTGAGGAAGTTTTTTTTTTCGACGGACAATCAATCGAGCAGGACACCGCACTGTCCGGTTTTTTGAGCGTGACTGATGAGTTATTGAAGAAACCCCGAAGCCGCATACCTGACCAGGCGCATACCAAACTTATTAAGGTTCCGGTACCCACCACTACGGCACAGTGGGTCAGAAATTGGACCCAATTCAATTTCAATTTTGGCTCGTGCGGCATATTTAGGTTGTAAAAAGAGCCCTCCCCAGCTCACCATACCCCGAGCATTTGCCCGCGGTATGGATTTCAAGAAATAATAGTAATACTATCTTATGCTAAATCTATCATCAACGAATTCTCAAGCGTGGATACATCTGTATCCTTAACATATTGAAACGGCTACCATTACTAGTATCAAACCAATAGCGATTCATACAAGCTAAATCTTCTAATCGGTAATTCGGCCAAAGAAAAAATTTCAATTTAATGAATTGACTTGTCTCTATATCAAGATGCTTGCTATTAGTGAAAAGTGGACTATAGTTCCTTACGTTGTTCTCGTTGCAAAATACTTTTTTTTTACCCACAACATCCAGATTTCCCTTCCCGGAATTTAAACAAAGTAGAATTCGCAATTCTCTACGACGTCTAGGAGATGAAATGTTTTCAGGAACAAGCAAATCAGAACGATTTTCATCTATATTCCCAACCATCTTTTCCTGTTTTGTTTTTATAATGAATTCAGAAAAATTATTCCTATCAACATTTTGTTTTTTTTGGCATTTTCGATTCGTTTTTCTATTAATAGTAATTGGATGTTTATTCTTATAGATCAGTGAAATAGCTATGGTTTGATACATAATTACTGGCCCATTCCATTTTCTAGGTCTACGAAGTAGTTTGATTAGTATTTCTCCACTGTTTAGCGCTTTAGGAACTAGAATTGGAAGTTCAGGTTCACTGTCTAGAGTAGGCTTAAGTTCACTTTCTAGAGTAGGTTTTAGTTCACTTTCCAGAGTTAGTTCAGGTTCACTTTCCAGAGTAAGTTCAGATTCACTTTCCAGAGTAAGTTTAGATTCACTTTCCAGAGTAAGTTCAGATTCATTTTCCAGAGTAAGTTTAGGTTTATGATACTTTAGACTCGACAGAGGCAGTTCTTTTCTTCGAAAAAAGGATATAGCCAGTTCTCTTGGATCTCTCATCCGAAGCAGGAAACTAGAGATATTGATACCAGTTATTAAATTTTCCTCAAAAAGATTGGTCCATGTCAACTGAAAACCTACGTAATTTTTATTTTCCAGGAAGATGTCTAAATCGGTTGGCGGTTTCCACTTCTTCTTCTTCTTCTTCCCTTGCTTTTTCTTCTTTTTATCTTTTTCAATGTCTGATGCGCCAGACTCTTGTTTAACATCTTGTTGTTGATTTGGTTGATTTGATTTAGGCTTCCCTTGGTTTGGTCGATCTAATCTAGGATTTTCTTGGCCAGTCGGTTTTTTTTCTTCTTGATTTTGATTCGCTAATTCAAGATCCTGTTTTTCTTTTTCTTTGGCATTTTTTTTTTCACGACTATCACGGATGTTTTGATTGTTATTAAACTCGAAAAGAAGTAATTTGATTGGTATGATCCACGGGTTCATCCCATATTTTTCAGAAATAGATTTCTTACTGCGCTGAGTTTGAGTTAGTCTTGCTTTATTCATTCCCATCCAGTCAAAAGGATTGTTTTTTTTTTTATTTTGGGATTCATTTTTGTTTTGGGATTCATTTTTGTTTTGGGATGAGTTGAATTGTTTATGAATCGCGTAATAAAAAAGATCTTTTTTATCAATTGTATTAATTATTGGAGAATAATGAGTCGCAATCTTAGTTTTTTTATTGATCCAGGTCTCAATATGTCTCGTCTTTATAAAACAGATGATTTGCCAATCCAAATATTTTCTATCCGAATTTTTTCTACTATATCTCCGGATAGAAAAAAAATCCGGTTTATACGTGATGTACTTCGAGGGAATCCCTTGACCGTCGTTTCCTTGGAACGGCAATCTATAAATAGAAAAATCCTTTCTTTCTCCATAATTAAGATATTTATGTGATAAAAGATCATATTTGTAATGTTTTTTAAATTTCTCTTTTTTTGTTTTAACCGATAATGAAGCTGCTTTTTCTTTTTGTTTCTCAAAAAGAATTATTTGGTTTTTTTCATTTTTTTCATATGAATCCAAACTTGGTACGTCTAGATTTTGAACCTTACGACTTTGATTGATCCGATTTCGCCACTTTTGCGACATAAATTTAGACAATCTAGTCTGAGATAAATCATATTGATAGCGGCCGCTTAACCAGTTTTTCCATTCAGTCAGTTCTGCATTTCCATCTTCTTTATGCCTTGATTCGAAATGAAATATTCCTTGTGTTCCAAAAAAATTCTTTATTCGCTCTTTAAGAAAAAGAGATGTTCGGGAATATTGAAGGACAAATTTCAAGGGATACTTGTAAATCCCTGGTCTTTGTGATAATTTGTAAAATACATATGCTTGTGACAAGGAAACTATTTCACAAAAAGTCTTTGACTTTTTATTACCAATATTATCAAACTTCTTTTTTATAGTCGAAATCCAATGAATTGGATTTTCATCAATTCCTTCGTGATTTGTTTGCTTAAAGTAACTGTATGTATCAAGAATTCTTTTTTTGAATTCAAGAATTCTTTTTTTGAATTGAAGTAATTCAAGACACATTTCTACAATATGGTTCGAAATACGAATGAGAATTTGAGAGAAAATACTTTCAATGAAAAATACAAAAAAAACGCGCCCTTTCCTTATTAATCGCACATTTCTTCTTTTTACTATTTGCCAAAGGTTTTTTGAGGAGTCTAATCTTTTCTCAGCAAAACTCGCCTCGCTAGGACTAATATTTCTATCGGGTATTAAAAATTTGGTTTTCGTGTCGTTTGTTATTTTTTCAATTTGATTTCTGATTGTACTTGTCCTATCGGACAGATCCTTTATTTTTTGTTCTATAAGTGAAGATTTTGTCCAATCCATAGATTGAATTCGACTAGCCGATTCATCCAAAATCTGATTCCTTATTAGAAAATTTTTATCATTTTGAGTTTCACTCAATTCATACCCTTCCCTCACTCCAAATTTTTTATTTAGATTTCCTTTTTCAAGTTGTTTGATTTTGATAAACGGATCTAGAATCCATTTTTCCATTTTTTTTAACAATTGAAAACTTTTTTTTTTCGCTTCTCTAATTCGTTTTTCAAATTCTTTATAAATAGGTTCAAGAGGATGAGGTTCTTCTCGGGGAGCACCAAAAGGTCGTTCCGTTTCCATTCCCCAGGTTGTTAAAAAAGAAGATTTTGCTTTTTTTCTTTTCTTTTGCATTGGATCTTTCCGTTTCTGATGGGGTCGTAGTTGAAAACTATACCGAAGACGGAAAGGGAAGAGGATTTTTATCTGCATACCGTCTGCTAACCAATTTTGCGGAAATTCTGTTTCGGATATTGTAACGCCATTGTGAGTACAGTTAACATGAATTTCTTTGCCTCGCGCCTTCCAATCTTCGTCCCAATCTTTGTACCACTCGGGGAATTTTTGGGGGAATTGAAATGGAAATAATAAAATAAGGCTAAAGTTTTTGGCTATAATCAATGAGGGTAATACAATATTTTTTCTAAGAATTGAGTGGGCTAGTAACAAATAACCCCTTATTGCGTGTCCATACGGAGTACTATCCCACAGTTCTGCTATTTCGAGTCGCTCCTCCTCCGCGTTCTCCCTTTTTTCTGCTTCGGCCTCCGCCTCGTCCTCCCTTTCTTGTGCCCCGTCCCCCCTTTCTTGTGCCTTGTCCTCTCCTTCTTGTGACTCGTCTTCCTCGTAATCCCAAGTTTGCACTTCTGCGCCTTTTCCTATCCAATTCCTAAAGATCCTAAAGATTGGATTCATAAAGATTGGATTCATAATTTTCAGTATTGGGGAGAAAATTGTGTCTATTCTGTCCAAAAAAAGTCGGGAATGCAGATTTGTTTGAAATAGTTTCCAAGTAAGGGTTTTACGTCTTTGAGCGCGTACGGATCCTTTGATTAAATCTCGATTAAAATCCGATTGTTTCGAATAACGTATTAAAATCTCCGCAGTATCCGTATCCTCCTCATCATACTCCTCCGCCTTCCCCCGCTTCGTATAATAGTCCTTCCAATCCAAAATGAATACAGTTTTGAAGGTTCTTGAAATAATTTGAGACCAGTCTGGGTCTACTTCGTCGATTTCCTCCGAATCGTCAAGCAATTGGTATGTCCATCGAGGAACTGTTTTCCCAATTTCTTTTAGGTCAAGTCCCTCCTTTGTGTTTTTTTGAATTGTTTGATCCTTTGGTTCAGTTGTACTTGTACCGAAGAAATATTGCACTTGATTTTCCGAATCCATTTTTCCTTGGTCTGAGAATACTGATTGTGCCTCAAATGTATCTAGTTTTTGTTCAAATTCTTGGGAATCAGGGAAAAGGCTACCATGAAACTTGTTTATCCACACTTTTTCGTTGGAATCCCCTGCAGGGGTAATTAAATTTTCCTTCTCCTTTTCCTTCTCATTTTTCTTTTCCTTCTCATTTTTCTTTTCCTTCTCATTTTTCTTTTCCTTCTCATTTTTCTTTTCCTTCTCATTTTCCTTCTTAACGCTTGGGGGTAATTTGGGGGTTGTTCCGCGAAAGGGCCCATTCAAAAAAGAATCGTATCTTTTAGGCAAGCATTCTTGTGCAGTCTCATCATTACATAATCGAGTCCTTTTTTCGAGTCCATCCAGATCAAGAGACCCCCTTTCTAGAGCGTCAATTCGATGGAAAAGTTCGTTGCTCAGGCTATTTCTTTTTTGTTCATTGGTATAAATCCAATGATTATACAATTCATCAGAGGCGAGTTTTTCTGGTGTGTACAAAAACCCCTTTCTTTCTATCATTTCAAAAAAGGTTGACAAACTTGGTGGATATGTAAAAGAGATTCTTTGTTTTCCATCACTTCGGCATGTATAAAAAAAATAGTCTGACATTTCAGTTCTTAGAGCCTTTTGAAATCCATCAGTTTTTATATATCGCAAGGGTCGATTCCATCGGTTATAGTCGAAAAGAAAAGTCACAAGAGGCATTTCTGAACCGAAGAAGTCTTTCTTTTCTTTCAGTTTTTCATCTAGGTTGTTCGAATCGTCCGAAAAAGGGGAAAGGTTTGCCTCGGCAGATCCTTCTTGCCCCTGTTTGGAAGTTGTGTCTATTTCTACATCTGTTTCGTCTGCACTTTTGCCCCTTTCTACTGTTGCCGAGGTTTTTTTTTTCTTTTTTTTATCCGCAGTCCTAATAGGTGACGGAATTCTGCCTAAATAGTAGACACAGGAGAGAAATAATAGAATGGTAAAGATTCGCTCCAGAGAATTTCGAAAGTCTGCCGCACGGTACCTATTCAATCTAATAGAACGATTTTGTCGTATCCAGAATAATACCAACTCAAACCCTTTCATGCACAAAATGTGACCAATGAACCAACCAACAAAACTACTTGTTAAAAATAACATCTTGTTGTTGCATCGAAACATATAAATACTGATTACTCGGGGTAAGGTCGAACTCGGCAAAACGAAATGGTTGAATAGTGGAAAAATGATATTAGTAAGGAATACATATTGAGTGTATAAATTACGCATTGCATTTCTGGTGGTCGCTACCGAATCAAAAAAGTCTTTGTCATTGCGCCAAAAGAAATAAACCAAAAGATAGAGTAGACTTACGATAGTTATTGTATGAGGTGTACCCAATGCTAGATGGAGAGGTGCATAATAGATCGATATGAACATGATGAGCTGCCCCATCAGAAAACCAGTTGTTGCGGATACATCCTTCTCACTTCCTTCTTCCATAACCCGAGCTCGGAGAAGCAAGAGATATGAGGGCCCTATGGTCCCTGCGGTCAGAAATCCATAAAAGAGTCCGGCCACAACGACTGAATTGCTTATCTGCATACATAAACGGACTAGAGTAGCTAGTCGAAACAAGTTGAACATGAAAATCAATCACCTCCTGTGGTTTTTTTTTTACTTTTACAATGGAAACTTTTTTACTTTTAGTATGGAAATAGATAGAATAGAATATACAATAAGACAGTCCTGAGAATTTCCTCTAAATACTTCCGTTTCCTCAATCACATATTATTTCTGTTTGTTATATATATTAGCTAATAAAAAAAAATGCATTTGATGTAATATTTTCTCTTTCTTGTCCTCTCTTCCACTTTCATTTACTTTCATTAGTGAAATTCCATCTGTGACCAAAATTTGGTCAAAAAAATTATCAAATAGCTAGAATAGGGGAGCCGAAGAAAATAAAATAAGGAAGGCGAAAAAAAAGAACTTGGGGATGTAGAATCAACCAAATGAAAAATGGAATTAACCCCCTCACGAACCTAATAAAGCAGGTAACGATTAACGATGTGACAATGAAAAAAAAAAATTCGATAAGTATTTCTNNNAGAAATACTTATCGAATTTTTTTTTTTCATTGTCACATCGTTAATCGTTACCTGCTTTATTAGGTTCGTGAGGGGGTTAATTCCATTTTTCATTTGGTTGATTCTACATCCCCAAGTTCTTTTTTTTCGCCTTCCTTATTTTATTTTCTTCGGCTCCCCTATTCTAGCTATTTGATAATTTTTTTGACCAAATTTTGGTCACAGATGGAATTTCACTAATGAAAGTAAATGAAAGTGGAAGAGAGGACAAGAAAGAGAAAATATTACATCAAATGCATTTTTTTTTATTAGCTAATATATATAACAAACAGAAATAATATGTGATTGAGGAAACGGAAGTATTTAGAGGAAATTCTCAGGACTGTCTTATTGTATATTCTATTCTATCTATTTCCATACTAAAAGTAAAAAAGTTTCCATTGTAAAAGTAAAAAAAAAACCACAGGAGGTGATTGATTTTCATGTTCAACTTGTTTCGACTAGCTACTCTAGTCCGTTTATGTATGCAGATAAGCAATTCAGTCGTTGTGGCCGGACTCTTTTATGGATTTCTGACCGCAGGGACCATAGGGCCCTCATATCTCTTGCTTCTCCGAGCTCGGGTTATGGAAGAAGGAAGTGAGAAGGATGTATCCGCAACAACTGGTTTTCTGATGGGGCAGCTCATCATGTTCATATCGATCTATTATGCACCTCTCCATCTAGCATTGGGTACACCTCATACAATAACTATCGTAAGTCTACTCTATCTTTTGGTTTATTTCTTTTGGCGCAATGACAAAGACTTTTTTGATTCGGTAGCGACCACCAGAAATGCAATGCGTAATTTATACACTCAATATGTATTCCTTACTAATATCATTTTTCCACTATTCAACCATTTCGTTTTGCCGAGTTCGACCTTACCCCGAGTAATCAGTATTTATATGTTTCGATGCAACAACAAGATGTTATTTTTAACAAGTAGTTTTGTTGGTTGGTTCATTGGTCACATTTTGTGCATGAAAGGGTTTGAGTTGGTATTATTCTGGATACGACAAAATCGTTCTATTAGATTGAATAGGTACCGTGCGGCAGACTTTCGAAATTCTCTGGAGCGAATCTTTACCATTCTATTATTTCTCTCCTGTGTCTACTATTTAGGCAGAATTCCGTCACCTATTAGGACTGCGGATAAAAAAAAGAAAAAAAAAACCTCGGCAACAGTAGAAAGGGGCAAAAGTGCAGACGAAACAGATGTAGAAATAGACACAACTTCCAAACAGGGGCAAGAAGGATCTGCCGAGGCAAACCTTTCCCCTTTTTCGGACGATTCGAACAACCTAGATGAAAAACTGAAAGAAAAGAAAGACTTCTTCGGTTCAGAAATGCCTCTTGTGACTTTTCTTTTCGACTATAACCGATGGAATCGACCCTTGCGATATATAAAAACTGATGGATTTCAAAAGGCTCTAAGAACTGAAATGTCAGACTATTTTTTTTATACATGCCGAAGTGATGGAAAACAAAGAATCTCTTTTACATATCCACCAAGTTTGTCAACCTTTTTTGAAATGATAGAAAGAAAGGGGTTTTTGTACACACCAGAAAAACTCGCCTCTGATGAATTGTATAATCATTGGATTTATACCAATGAACAAAAAAGAAATAGCCTGAGCAACGAACTTTTCCATCGAATTGACGCTCTAGAAAGGGGGTCTCTTGATCTGGATGGACTCGAAAAAAGGACTCGATTATGTAATGATGAGACTGCACAAGAATGCTTGCCTAAAAGATACGATTCTTTTTTGAATGGGCCCTTTCGCGGAACAACCCCCAAATTACCCCCAAGCGTTAAGAAGGAAAATGAGAAGGAAAAGAAAAATGAGAAGGAAAAGAAAAATGAGAAGGAAAAGAAAAATGAGAAGGAAAAGAAAAATGAGAAGGAAAAGGAGAAGGAAAATTTAATTACCCCTGCAGGGGATTCCAACGAAAAAGTGTGGATAAACAAGTTTCATGGTAGCCTTTTCCCTGATTCCCAAGAATTTGAACAAAAACTAGATACATTTGAGGCACAATCAGTATTCTCAGACCAAGGAAAAATGGATTCGGAAAATCAAGTGCAATATTTCTTCGGTACAAGTACAACTGAACCAAAGGATCAAACAATTCAAAAAAACACAAAGGAGGGACTTGACCTAAAAGAAATTGGGAAAACAGTTCCTCGATGGACATACCAATTGCTTGACGATTCGGAGGAAATCGACGAAGTAGACCCAGACTGGTCTCAAATTATTTCAAGAACCTTCAAAACTGTATTCATTTTGGATTGGAAGGACTATTATACGAAGCGGGGGAAGGCGGAGGAGTATGATGAGGAGGATACGGATACTGCGGAGATTTTAATACGTTATTCGAAACAATCGGATTTTAATCGAGATTTAATCAAAGGATCCGTACGCGCTCAAAGACGTAAAACCCTTACTTGGAAACTATTTCAAACAAATCTGCATTCCCGACTTTTTTTGGACAGAATAGACACAATTTTCTCCCCAATACTGAAAATTATGAATCCAATCTTTATGAATCCAATCTTTAGGATCTTTAGGAATTGGATAGGAAAAGGCGCAGAAGTGCAAACTTGGGATTACGAGGAAGACGAGTCACAAGAAGGAGAGGACAAGGCACAAGAAAGGGGGGACGGGGCACAAGAAAGGGAGGACGAGGCGGAGGCCGAAGCAGAAAAAAGGGAGAACGCGGAGGAGGAGCGACTCGAAATAGCAGAACTGTGGGATAGTACTCCGTATGGACACGCAATAAGGGGTTATTTGTTACTAGCCCACTCAATTCTTAGAAAAAATATTGTATTACCCTCATTGATTATAGCCAAAAACTTTAGCCTTATTTTATTATTTCCATTTCAATTCCCCCAAAAATTCCCCGAGTGGTACAAAGATTGGGACGAAGATTGGAAGGCGCGAGGCAAAGAAATTCATGTTAACTGTACTCACAATGGCGTTACAATATCCGAAACAGAATTTCCGCAAAATTGGTTAGCAGACGGTATGCAGATAAAAATCCTCTTCCCTTTCCGTCTTCGGTATAGTTTTCAACTACGACCCCATCAGAAACGGAAAGATCCAATGCAAAAGAAAAGAAAAAAAGCAAAATCTTCTTTTTTAACAACCTGGGGAATGGAAACGGAACGACCTTTTGGTGCTCCCCGAGAAGAACCTCATCCTCTTGAACCTATTTATAAAGAATTTGAAAAACGAATTAGAGAAGCGAAAAAAAAAAGTTTTCAATTGTTAAAAAAAATGGAAAAATGGATTCTAGATCCGTTTATCAAAATCAAACAACTTGAAAAAGGAAATCTAAATAAAAAATTTGGAGTGAGGGAAGGGTATGAATTGAGTGAAACTCAAAATGATAAAAATTTTCTAATAAGGAATCAGATTTTGGATGAATCGGCTAGTCGAATTCAATCTATGGATTGGACAAAATCTTCACTTATAGAACAAAAAATAAAGGATCTGTCCGATAGGACAAGTACAATCAGAAATCAAATTGAAAAAATAACAAACGACACGAAAACCAAATTTTTAATACCCGATAGAAATATTAGTCCTAGCGAGGCGAGTTTTGCTGAGAAAAGATTAGACTCCTCAAAAAACCTTTGGCAAATAGTAAAAAGAAGAAATGTGCGATTAATAAGGAAAGGGCGCGTTTTTTTTGTATTTTTCATTGAAAGTATTTTCTCTCAAATTCTCATTCGTATTTCGAACCATATTGTAGAAATGTGTCTTGAATTACTTCAATTCAAAAAAAGAATTCTTGAATTCAAAAAAAGAATTCTTGATACATACAGTTACTTTAAGCAAACAAATCACGAAGGAATTGATGAAAATCCAATTCATTGGATTTCGACTATAAAAAAGAAGTTTGATAATATTGGTAATAAAAAGTCAAAGACTTTTTGTGAAATAGTTTCCTTGTCACAAGCATATGTATTTTACAAATTATCACAAAGACCAGGGATTTACAAGTATCCCTTGAAATTTGTCCTTCAATATTCCCGAACATCTCTTTTTCTTAAAGAGCGAATAAAGAATTTTTTTGGAACACAAGGAATATTTCATTTCGAATCAAGGCATAAAGAAGATGGAAATGCAGAACTGACTGAATGGAAAAACTGGTTAAGCGGCCGCTATCAATATGATTTATCTCAGACTAGATTGTCTAAATTTATGTCGCAAAAGTGGCGAAATCGGATCAATCAAAGTCGTAAGGTTCAAAATCTAGACGTACCAAGTTTGGATTCATATGAAAAAAATGAAAAAAACCAAATAATTCTTTTTGAGAAACAAAAAGAAAAAGCAGCTTCATTATCGGTTAAAACAAAAAAAGAGAAATTTAAAAAACATTACAAATATGATCTTTTATCACATAAATATCTTAATTATGGAGAAAGAAAGGATTTTTCTATTTATAGATTGCCGTTCCAAGGAAACGACGGTCAAGGGATTCCCTCGAAGTACATCACGTATAAACCGGATTTTTTTTCTATCCGGAGATATAGTAGAAAAAATTCGGATAGAAAATATTTGGATTGGCAAATCATCTGTTTTATAAAGACGAGACATATTGAGACCTGGATCAATAAAAAAACTAAGATTGCGACTCATTATTCTCCAATAATTAATACAATTGATAAAAAAGATCTTTTTTATTACGCGATTCATAAACAATTCAACTCATCCCAAAACAAAAATGAATCCCAAAACAAAAATGAATCCCAAAATAAAAAAAAAAACAATCCTTTTGACTGGATGGGAATGAATAAAGCAAGACTAACTCAAACTCAGCGCAGTAAGAAATCTATTTCTGAAAAATATGGGATGAACCCGTGGATCATACCAATCAAATTACTTCTTTTCGAGTTTAATAACAATCAAAACATCCGTGATAGTCGTGAAAAAAAAAATGCCAAAGAAAAAGAAAAACAGGATCTTGAATTAGCGAATCAAAATCAAGAAGAAAAAAAACCGACTGGCCAAGAAAATCCTAGATTAGATCGACCAAACCAAGGGAAGCCTAAATCAAATCAACCAAATCAACAACAAGATGTTAAACAAGAGTCTGGCGCATCAGACATTGAAAAAGATAAAAAGAAGAAAAAGCAAGGGAAGAAGAAGAAGAAGAAGTGGAAACCGCCAACCGATTTAGACATCTTCCTGGAAAATAAAAATTACGTAGGTTTTCAGTTGACATGGACCAATCTTTTTGAGGAAAATTTAATAACTGGTATCAATATCTCTAGTTTCCTGCTTCGGATGAGAGATCCAAGAGAACTGGCTATATCCTTTTTTCGAAGAAAAGAACTGCCTCTGTCGAGTCTAAAGTATCATAAACCTAAACTTACTCTGGAAAATGAATCTGAACTTACTCTGGAAAGTGAATCTAAACTTACTCTGGAAAGTGAATCTGAACTTACTCTGGAAAGTGAACCTGAACTAACTCTGGAAAGTGAACTAAAACCTACTCTAGAAAGTGAACTTAAGCCTACTCTAGACAGTGAACCTGAACTTCCAATTCTAGTTCCTAAAGCGCTAAACAGTGGAGAAATACTAATCAAACTACTTCGTAGACCTAGAAAATGGAATGGGCCAGTAATTATGTATCAAACCATAGCTATTTCACTGATCTATAAGAATAAACATCCAATTACTATTAATAGAAAAACGAATCGAAAATGCCAAAAAAAACAAAATGTTGATAGGAATAATTTTTCTGAATTCATTATAAAAACAAAACAGGAAAAGATGGTTGGGAATATAGATGAAAATCGTTCTGATTTGCTTGTTCCTGAAAACATTTCATCTCCTAGACGTCGTAGAGAATTGCGAATTCTACTTTGTTTAAATTCCGGGAAGGGAAATCTGGATGTTGTGGGTAAAAAAAAAGTATTTTGCAACGAGAACAACGTAAGGAACTATAGTCCACTTTTCACTAATAGCAAGCATCTTGATATAGAGACAAGTCAATTCATTAAATTGAAATTTTTTCTTTGGCCGAATTACCGATTAGAAGATTTAGCTTGTATGAATCGCTATTGGTTTGATACTAGTAATGGTAGCCGTTTCAATATGTTAAGGATACAGATGTATCCACGCTTGAGAATTCGTTGATGATAGATTTAGCATAAGATAGTATTACTATTATTTCTTGAAATCCATACCGCGGGCAAATGCTCGGGGTATGGTGAGCTGGGGAGGGCTCTTTTTACAACCTAAATATGCCGCACGAGCCAAAATTGAAATTGAATTGGGTCCAATTTCTGACCCACTGTGCCGTAGTGGTGGGTACCGGAACCTTAATAAGTTTGGTATGCGCCTGGTCAGGTATGCGGCTTCGGGGTTTCTTCAATAACTCATCAGTCACGCTCAAAAAACCGGACAGTGCGGTGTCCTGCTCGATTGATTGTCCGTCGAAAAAAAAAACTTCCTCAGAGAAGGACGAGAAGGATTCGGCTTCATTGGTAGCTCGATCTGAAACGCGCAATCAAATCGAGCGTCACCTTTCATATAAACCAAACCAAACTCTGTCGGCAGGGTATTGGAATTCAGTTTCATTGGTAGCTCGGTCTGAAACCCGCAATCAAATCGAAGGCTACCTATCAGATAAACCAAACCGAGCTCTGTCGGCAGGTTATTGGAGTTCAGTTTCATTGGTAGCTCGATCTGAAACCGGCAATCAAATCGAAGGCTACCTATCAGATAAACCAAACCGAGCTCTGTCGGCAGGTTATTGGAGTTCAGTTTCATTGGTAGCTCGATCTGAAACCGGCAATCAAATCGAAGGCTACCTATCAGATAAACCAAACCGAACTCTGTCGGCAGGTTATTGGAGTTCAGTTTCAGCGGGATTTCTCGAACTGAAAGATCCGAGTAAAACAGACCTCAACGGGATCTTGCAATTACGACTAAACCGTATTAGCCACATTACCCAACAGATAAGCGACCGAGAATTCGTAATGTGGATAAGTCAGCAAATAACGGCCGACCAACAGGAAGTCTTCACTAAAATGCAAGAGTGGGGAGAGCAAATCGAAGAAAGGCCAGATTATCCCTGTTTAGCTGAGGACGAAGCTTACCGAACTTCTCAGAAAGCAACTATTGATGGCCTCCGGGAAGAATTGAATCAATTAGAAGAAAGCCTTCCGCAAATTAAAGAACAAATTGAACTCACTAAGACCTGCCCCAGAAGACAAGACGAGCGGGAGGAGCGGCGTAAGTGGAAACAGCTTCCGGCCACTTCTTCCTCCCGAAATCCAAGGAAACTTTCTCTCAGAAGGAGTATTCGTAGGACGTCTCCAGATTCTTCTGATTCTGAAAATTTGCAGATTCCGATGCGGGATGAAATACCGAACTATTATTCCTAGTTCTTAGATTCATAAATTGGAACAGAAATATCATTTGATTCGTCGATCCTCAAAAAACGAACTAAGCAAAGTTGCGGCAGTGAGTGAGAAATGGGAAATTCATGGAAAATTACAATCCCCACCGCGTAATAGTGCACCTACACGGCTTCATCGACGTTGTTTTTTGACCGGAAGCGCGAGAGCTAACTATCGATACTTTGGGTTATCCGGGCACATACTGCGTGAAATGGTTCATACCTGTTTGTTGCCAGGGGCAACACGCTCAAGTTGGTAAGGATCCCAATATGCTTTCACGTTTTTATTGATTTCTCTGATCCATGATCCTAGAGGGTCCCTTGACCATTCTGTATAAATGGGCTATTATAGTATAGGGTCAAGGGGTACACCACACCCAAATCTTCTTTGTCTATTAGTTCTCAGTTCTGTCATAGCGGAGTAGAGCAGCTTGGTAGCTCGCAAGGCTCATAACCTTGAGGTCACGGGTTCAAATCCTGTCTCCGCACCCTGCCTCTTTTTCTCAAANNNTTCCGATTCAGAAATTCCTCGGCTTGGGGCCGGAGAAGATGAATCGTCCGGTGAAGCAATACACCACTGGTGTATTGCTCTTTTTCTGGCTTGCCTAGTAGTTCCGGCAATGGCTTCATTATCATCTATTCATCTTCGAGTCTCTTGATCCGATGGAAGCAAATCTCATCGATTTCTTTCAAGACCTGCACTTGATCAGAATATCGATTTTTGGAATATGGTACAAGATACGGCTTCTCCTCCGAACACATACATAAGAGCTCTTCTCTTTCTTATGTATGTGAAACCGTGATCTGGGGATATGGGTTTTGCGATTTTGTAGGTGGAGAACTCTACGTTACTATGCATAGACGAATCCAATTTGAAATTGGATTGATTATTAATTCAATCAACATTAGTGTGTATTGTATCCCAAATGAATGTCATTATTTTTATTGATTGGTCAAATCCATATCTGTAATCTGTAGAAACTAAAAAGAAAATAAGTAGGGGAGGGAGAAGGACTCTTTTTATGGTAAAAAGTACATTTATTTCAGTTATTTCGCAAGAAGAAAACAAGGGGTCTGTTGAATTTCAAGTATTCAGTTTCACCAATAAACTAAAGAAAGTAACTTCACATTTGAAATTACACAAAAAAGATTATTTATCTCAGAGAGGTCTACAAAAAACTCTGGGAAAACGTCAACGGTTGCTGACGTATTTGTCAAATAAAAATAGAGTACGTTATAAAGAATTAATAGATCAGTTGGATATTCGGGAGTTAAAAACTCGTTAAGTTAAGTGATAAGTTAATTGGAAGAGCCCTTGTAGCATTATTTGATTTTGCAGAGCTTGCATTTTGATGAACTTTATTTCGTTTTCAGCAATTCATAGAATACTGATCCTGAATCGGGGAAAACGCATATGAATGTACCGACTACAAAAAAAGATCTCATGAGAGTCAATATGGGTCCTCACCACCCATCAATGCATGGCGTTCTTCGCCTCATCATTACTCTCGACGGTGAAAATGTTATTTACTGTGAACCTATATTGGGTTATTTACACAGAGGGATGGAAAAAATTGCGGAAAACCGAACAATTATACAATATCTACCTTATGTAACACGTTGGGATTATTTAGCTACTATGTTTACAGAGGCAATAACAGTAAACGCCCCAGAACGTTTGGGAAATATTCAAGTACCTAAAAGAGCTAGCTATATCAGAGTCATTATGTTGGAATTGAGTCGCATAGCTTCTCATCTGTTATGGCTCGGCCCTTTTATGGCAGATATTGGTGGGCAGACGCCTTTCTTCTATATTTTCAGAGAGAGAGAATTGATATATGATCTATTCGAAGCTGCCACAGGTATGCGACTGATGCATAATTTTTTTCGTATCGGAGGAATCGCTGCTGATTTACCTCATGGTTGGGTAGATAAATGTTTGGATTTCTGTGAGTATTTTTTAACAGGAATTGCTGAATATCAAAAGCTTATTACGCAGAATCCTATTTTTTTGGGCCGAGTTGAAGGAGTGGGCATTGTTAGTGGGGAGGAAGCCATAAATTGGGGTTTATCTGGGCCAATGCTACGGGCTTCCGGACTCCAATGGGATCTTCGTCAAATTGATCATTATGAGTGTTATGATGAATTTGATTGGGAAGTACAATGGCAAAAAGAGGGGGATTCATTAGCCCGTTATTTCGTCCGAATCAGTGAAATGATGGAATCCATAAAAATGATTCAACAAGCTCTAGAAGGACTTCCTGGGGGGCCCTATGAGAATTTAGAAGTCCGGCGCTTTGGCAGAGAAAGGGATTCAGAGTGGAATGATTTTGAATATCGATTCATTAGTAAAAAACCATCTCCAGCTTTTGAATTGTTGAAACAAGAGCTTTATATGAGAGTGGAGGCTCCAAAGGGAGAATTAGGAATTTTTCTGATAGGGGATCAGAGTCTTTTTCCCTGGAGATGGAAAATTCGTCCACCGGGTTTTCTCAATTTGCAAATTCTTCCTCAGCTAGTTAAAAGAATGAAATTGGCGGATATTATGACGATACTAGGGAGTATAGATATCATTATGGGAGAAGTTGATCGTTGAAATGATAATTGATACAACGGAAGTACGGGCTATTAATTCTTTTTCTCGATTGGAATCCTTAAAAGAGGTGTATGGGCTCACACACTTGCTTGTACCTATTTTTATTCCTCTATTTGGAATCACAATAGGGATATTCATAATTGTGTGGTTAGAAAGAAAAATATCTGCAGGAGTACAACAACGTATGGGACCTGAGTATGCAGGTCCTTTTGGAATTCTTCAAGCTCTAGCCGATGGGACAAAACTACTTTTGAAAGAGGATCTTCTCCCATCTAGAGGAGATATTCGTTTATTTAGTCTCGGACCGTCCATAGCAGTTATATCCATTTTACTAAGTTATTCAGTAATTCCTTTTAGCTACCGGCTTGTTCTAGCGGATCTGAGTATCGGTGTTTTTTTATGGATTGCCATTTCAAGTCTTGCTCCTTTTGGACTTCTTATGTCAGGATATGGTTCGAATAATAAATATTCCTTTTTAGGTGGTCTACGAGCTGCTGCTCAATCGATTAGTTATGAAATACCATTAACTCCATGTGTTTTATCCATATCTCTACGTGCGATTCGTTTGGGCATGAGCTGTTACCTATTTCTTTTATTTCTAGGAAAGAAAGGAGTGAAATGGATTGCGTAGATATCTTCATTTTTTGATTCATCATTCCGGATAATGAACTCAATAAGATAAGTTCTATGAGTGAAACAAAACTGCTTCTAAATTTGCAGTAAAAAGCGGAAGTCTCATTCCCTATGTGCGAGAGTTAAGCATCCATAAGCAGAATAAATGACCCCAAGATTTGTTGATTAGCAATCATGGTTTGACGCGGTTAGAAAAGAGCAACTCTATGGAGTTTTCACTATTGTCTGTCATAACGGGGGTTGGGCAAAAATGAGTGGGCGGTTAGGAATACTAAGGTACATAATGGATTCGTAATGGAGATAATCTAAGTTACCTAAATAGGTCTCTCCGCATAAAAGGAATTGGGGTGGGGGCTTTAAGTTAGTAGAAACGATCAAGCAGTACTTCCCCAGGATCCCGATCCTGAGTATGCTCCTACCCATTGGTTAAAAAAATGGCTATCAGAAACGAAGTAACCTTTTTTTAGAGCTTCCTTGTCTTTTTCTATGAAATGTGAAAGAAGAACCGGAACGAAAGAAATATGCAATAGAAAAGAAAAATCCGAAGTATTTTATCTCTATTCATACCGAGAGAATTAGTATCATGATTCATGAACTAATGGAATGCCTAATCTTTTTTCGTAATCGAAAAAGGGTCGAAATTGATACAATGAGTATTTTCTTTTTATTGAAGGATTAAGTTATTACTGAACGAAGCGAAATTACATTTTTTGAAATTCGAAATATACATTAGAAATAGAAAGGGTGAGATCAATTCAGAAGCACCTTTTTGTTATTATAGCAGACAGAATTGGATTGGTATAATGTGGGACTCTTCGATCCATCTTTACTCTATCTACTCAACTAATATATCGAGATACTAACGAGCCCGTCCTTAGATTTTTTTATGATGACCACCGAGGAGCCGTATGAGGTGAAAGTCTCATGTACGGTTCTGCAATAGCGATGGCAGTAGTGATGTTATCATCGACTATGATTATCTAACAGTTCAAGTACAGTTGAAATAGTGGAGGCACAGTCCAAATATGGTTTTTGGGGTTGGAATCTGTGGCGTCAACCTATAGGATTTACGGTTTTTCTAATTTCTTCCCTAGCCGAATGTGAAAGATTACCTTTTGATTTACCAGAAGCGGAGGAAGAATTAGTAGCAGGTTATCAAACCGAATATTCGGGGATCAAATTTGGTTTATTTTACGTTGCTTCCTATCTAAATCTACTAGTCTCTTCATTATTTGTAACAGTTCTTTACTTGGGCGGTTGGAATCTCTCTATTCCATTCCTATTCATTCCTAATTTTTTCGGAATAAATGAACTGAGTGGAGTCTTTGGAACAACAATTGGTATTTTGATTACATTAGCAAAAGCTTATTTGTTCCTGTTCATTTCTATCACAACAAGATGGACTTTGCCTAGGATGAGAATGGACCAACTATTAAATCTTGGGTGGAAATTTCTTTTACCTATTTCTCTCGGGAATCTATTATTGACAACTTCTTCCCAACTCCTTTCACTGTAAAGACATAAGACATTCATTGTATTTTCGATTCCTAAGTTTTCTTAAACAAGAGAAAGAAAATTTCAATTATTCATAGAGATTTATGATATGCTTCCTATGATAACTGGGTTCATGAATTATGGTCACCAAGCCGTAAGAGCTGCAAGGTATATCGGCCAAAGTTTCATAATTACCTTATCTCATACGAGTCGTTTACCTGTAACTATTCAATATCCCTATCAAAAATGGATTCCATCAGAGCGTTTCCGCGGTCGAATCCACTTTGAATTTGATAAATGCATTGCTTGTGAAGTATGTGTTCGTGTATGTCCTATAGATCTACCCACTGTTGATTGGAGATTGGAACCCGAAATTCGAAAGAAACGATTACTTAATTATAGTATTGATTTTGGAATATGTATATTTTGTGGGAATTGTGTCGAGTATTGTCCAACCAATTGTTTATCAATGACTGAGGAATATGAACTTTCTACTTATAATCGTCACGAATTGAATTATAATCAAATTGCCTTGGGTCGGTTACCAATGTCAGTAATTGGAGATTCCTTAATTCGAACCATTATGACTTCGACTCAAATCAAATAAAAAATGTGTCAACCGCTTGATTCGATTACCAATTACTCCAATTTCCGATTGCTATTACTAAATAGTAAAGGAGCCAATCTTCCATTTTGCTCGGCGAATAAGTAACTAAAACTAACAGCGAATTTCAGATTCATTGCTCAGAATCATGTCTTGCACAAATACATTATCCGTATCCGTGATTTTTTCGAAATCTACATCTCTCTAAATGAATAATATTTATTATATATCTAGAGAATTTCTATATCAACCCCCAATCTAGGATTGGATTCCATTCAGAGTGTATCCTAAAAAGAGTCGGGTAACCCATTTTTTCCCGGTCTGGTCAAAAAGATCATGAACCATTTAAGCTTATTTCTCTATTATTTGACATAGAATGGATTTCACTGGACCAATACATGATTTTCTTTTAGTATTTTTGGGATCGGTTCTTTTATTAGGAGGTCTGGGAGTGGTATTACTTACCAATCCCATTTTTTCTGCCTTTTCCTTGGGGTTAGTTCTGGTTTGTATATCCCTATTCCATATTCCATCGAATTCCCATTTTATAGCTGCTGCACAGCTCCTTATTTACGTGGGGGCCATAAATGTGTTAATCGTATTCGCTGTGATGTTCATGAATGACTCAGAATATTACAAGGATTTCGGTCTTTGGACCGTTGCAGAAGGAGTCACTTCCCTGGTTTGTACAAGTCTTTTTGTTTCGCTAATTACTACTGTCCCAGATACTTCATGGTACGGTATTATTTGGACTACACGATCAAACCAGATTTTAGAGCAGGATTTTGTAAATAATGGTCAACAAATTGGGACTCATTTATCAACAGATTTTTTTCTTCCCTTTGAACTCATTTCTATAATTCTTTTAGTTGCCTTAATAGGTGCAATTGTTATGGCCCGTCAGTAATAAAAAGAACGACTTCGAATAAAAGAGTTCTGTCCTCTCAAAAGACTTCCTTCTTATTACACCCATTTTCCTTCACTTCAATTCCATTTTTCTATTTTTCATGTATAAAATGGAAATGGTTTTAGTTCAATCTATTCTAGTACCAATACTTTCCTTTGTTCTGGACTTGTGAGATTCGAGTCAATAAAATGGATTAAGGTGGCATTTTTGTTCCTATTGAAAGCAAATAAATCCAGATTGATGAGGGGTTGGTCAATGATGCTTGAACATGAACTTGTTTTGAGTGCCTTTTTATTTTCTATCGGTATTTATGGATTGATCACAAGTCGAAATCTGGTTAGAGGACTTATGTGTCTTGAGCTTCTACTGAATGCGGTTAATTTGAATTTCGTAACATTTTCTGATTTCTTTGATAGTCGCCAATTAAAAGGAGACATTTTCGCGATTTTTGTGATAGCTATTGCAGGCGCTGAAGCCGCTATTGGACTGGCTATTGTTTCGTCAATTCATCGTAACAGAAAATCCACTCGTATCAATCAATCGAACTTGCTGAATAAATAGCGGTAATCATCGAAATACTGAATAGAATATTCACCAATTCAAATTGGTATGTACGATAGAAACAAACATAGGCCCATGTTTGCTAAAACGTAATAAATCAAAGTATCTTGGACCGCTATCATGAGCAGATCCAGAAATAGATTGATTCGAAATCGATTCTGGTAAACCCTCGATTCGTCTGGTGTCTACCATATATGATTCCTTTATGATTTTACTAGATCGAAAATTTATGACGTTCAAAAAGTGGATAGATACCATGTCACATTCAGTAAAGATTTATGATACATGTATAGGGTGTACTCAATGTGTGCGAGCCTGCCCCACAGATGTATTAGAAATGATACCTTGGGACGGATGTAAAGCTAAGCAAATTGCTTCCGCCCCAAGAACAGAAGACTGTGTAGGTTGTAAGAGGTGTGAATCCGCTTGTCCAACAGATTTCTTGAGTGTCCGGGTTTATTTATGGCATGAGACAACGCGAAGCATGGGGCTAGCTTATTGATACGTTCTAGAAAACTCTACTTGAACCCATTTTTTTCTCCTTACCGACAAAAACCCGTACTCGATCAAAAAGATTATTTCGAGCACGGGTTTTTTGGTCAAAGTGTATCTTGTCTTTACCACGAATTCTTTTCCTTGGTTAACAATAATTGTGATTTTGCCGATATCCGCGGGTTCTTTCATTTTCTTTTTTCCTCATAGGGGAAATAAGATGATTAGGTGGTATACTCTCTCTATATGCACAATAGACCTACTTCTAACGACCTATGCATTCTGTTATCATTTCCAATTTGACGATCCCTTAATCCAATTAGAACAGGATTTTAGATGGATCCATTTTTTGGATTTTCACTGGAGACTCGGAATCGATGGAATTTCCATAGGACCCGTTTTCCTGACGGGATTCATCACTACTTTAGCGACTTTAGCGGCTCGGCCAGTGACTCGGGATTCACGATTGTTCCATTTCCTGCTGTTAGCAATGTACAGCGGCCAAATAGGATCATTTTCTTCTCGAGATCTTTTACTTTTTTTTATCATGTGGGAGTTAGAATTAATTCCTGTTTACCTACTTCTATCCATGTGGGGAGGAAAGAAACGTTTGTACTCAGCTACCAAGTTTCTTTTGTACACTGCGGGGGGTTCTGTTTTTCTATTAATGGGAGTTCTGGGCATGGGTTTCTATGGTTCCAACGAAGCAACCTTACATTTTGAAACCTCAGCGAATCAATCGTATCCGGTGGCATTGGAAATACTATTCTATTGTGGATTTCTTATTACTTATGCTGTCAAATCACCGATTATACCCTTACATACATGGTTACCAGATACCCATGGGGAGGCACATTACAGTACGTGTATGCTTCTAGCCGGAATCTTAGTAAAAATGGGAGCGTATGGATTGGTTCGGATCAATATGGAATTCTTACCCCACGCTCATTCTATATTTTCCCCCTGGTTGATGATACTAGGTACAGTTCAAATAATCTATGCAGCTTCAACATCTCCTGGCCAACGCAATTTAAAAAAGAGAATAGCCTATTCGTCTGTATCTCATATGGGTTTTACAATTCTAGGAATTGGTTCTATAACCGATACAGGACTAAATGGAGCCATTTTACAAATCATTTCTCACGGATTTATTGGTGGTGCGCTTTTTTTCTTGGCAGGAACGAGTTACGATAGAATACGTCTTGTTTATCTCGACGAAATAGGCGGAATAGCTATCCCAATGCCTAAAATATTTACAATGTTCAGTAGCTTCTCGATGGCTTCTCTTGCATTGCCGGGAATGAGTGGTTTTGTTGCCGAATTGGTAGTCTTTTTTGGAATAATTACCAGTCCAAAATCTCTTTTAATGCCAAAAATACTCATTACTTTTGTAATGGCAATTGGAATGATAGTAACTCCTATTTATTCATTATCTATGTCACGCCAGATGTTCTATGGATACAAGCAATTTCCCGCCCCAAACTCTTCTTTTTTGGATTCTGGACCACGAGAACTTTTTGTTTCGATCTGTATCTTTCTACCTGTACTAGGGATTGGTATTTATCCGGATTTCCTTCTCTCACTATCCGTTGACAAGGTAGAAGCTATCCTATCTAATTACTTTTATAGATAAGATAGTTTTCCTGAATAAGATAGAAAATAATGCTATGATTTCGAAAACCATTCGCTGGACAATGAAAAACAAATAAGTCTTCTTTTTCCTTATCTTAAGGAAAAAGAAAATGAAGTCCATTCGAATCAGATACGTTTGGAGTTTTTGAGAACCATTTGAATCACTACTGGATTCAAATGGTTCTCAAAAACCCACACAAACTTCAGACTATGTTCCTCTAGATTGGGTCACTTCTTCAATTCGATGTTAATGTGAATGAGCCATAACTATGTAATCCTATTCCTAATAGATTGACCCCAAAATAACATATCCAAATTATAAGAAATCCAAGAGAAGCCACAATTGCGGAATTCGTGCCTTGAACATTTTGATTTGTTCTCATATGTAAATAAATTGCAAATAGGGTCCAAGTAATAAATGCCCAAGTTTCCTTGGGATCCCAATTCCAATATGACCCCCATGCCTCATTAGCCCATACCGCGCCCGAAAGAATACCGATGGTTAAAAAGAGAAACCCTAGACTAATCACACGATAACTCCAACGATCCAATTGCTGAATCAACTGATACATGTGATAATTTCTAAATGAAAGAAAAAAAGGGTTTCGTAAAACACTGCCTCTTTCATTTGCGTATTGGATTTCATCAAAAACAAATGACCCTGTTAATAAATGATTTCTTTTGCCAAAAATATCTATGCGTGTTCGAAATGTAATGACTAGAAGCGCTACTGAGAATAACGAGCCGCATAAAAGAGTTGCATAGCTCAATACCATCATACTTACGTGCATCATTAACCACTGAGATTGGAGAGCAGGTACTAATATTGTGGATTGATGCATTTCTGCGAAAAGACTTGAAGTAACAAAACCTTGAGTCAAAATAGTACTTGGCGCGGTTATTGCGCTTAAATGGGTTTTTTGGTTCCTAAAATGTGGAACCATATGAATAATGGAAAAACCCCACGAAAGAAACATTACTGATTCATATAAATCACTTAAGGGGAAATGTCCCGAAGAAATCCAACGAGTAACTAACAATCCTGTTATACAGAAAAAGGTAGCTATCATGCCTTTTTCTGACGAATTATAGAGTCCTAGCGTTTCGTAGACTAATAATAAGGTTAGTAAATAAATACTAATTACAATTGAAACGATCGAAAAAGAAATGTGAGTGAATATATGTTCTAAAGTCGAGAATATCATAAACAAATCCTAAAATAAAAAAGAAAAGGGGGATCCTTCAAGACTAGAATGGAAATACGGAATTCCATTCATTATTCATTATAGGATTTATTGTATCTCTTTTCGAAGATGCCGCTACTCGGACTCGAACCGAGATGCTCTAGCACTGCTTCCTAAGAGCAGCGTGTCTACCGATTTCACCATAGCGGCTTACTCGTTACTCGAAAACATAATAGCCCATCCCTATTCAATCGTCAAGATTCTAAGGAGTCAATTCAATCAAATCTTTTTTAGGGAATCTGACAATCAATGAAAAAACACTCGTTTAAATTACTAATTGATTGAACGTTCAACAATCATTAGTATTGTGGGATCGTAGGGTGTTAGGTTTCACTTTCATAAAGAGCTTTCCATTGGTTTTACTTCGCCTGGAATGGAAATGCAGCAGTTGGAACTCGATAGTTCTTTCCTCTATCCAGGCATAGAACTAAAAGGTTTCAATCTTTCTCGGAATTTTAGCATACTTCAAAAAAAAGATTATATATTTCTAAAGAAAAGAAAGCTCTCAAGATCTATATATAGATATAGATCTTGATGAATTCCACAGCCCAAATATAGGACCCTTATTTGGACTACATATTAGGAATACAGAATCCAAAAAATTCCTTCCTAAAGGAAAAAGAAGACTTTTCTTTTAGTTAGTGTATTATGAAAAGTGAATCGATGAGGAAAAGGACAACCCCCATCTCACAAATTAGAAAAACCTACTAAAAAGAAAGCTAAAACTTTGTATCTTGTCCTTCACTACTTCGTCAAAAAATTGAGAATACAGTAAGCAGAGGACTTCTTATTCTGCATACCGCAATAACCAGTCCCGTCTCGTATTGATCCGTTGAAAAGAAAAATATGAGTTAATGGGAATCCTTCATTTTAGAAATGACAATACAATTCAGGGAGTCATATTGATTCAGATTCTTCCAAGACTTGGTTCTTTTTTTTTTTTTGTTTTTGTTTTTGTCGTACAAAAAACTTTTCGCATTCCCGGTAGAAAGAGATTTCGCTAATGAAAATGCTTTTCTCGCTGCCCAATACCCCTCTCTTTTCCAAATATTTTTACGAATACGCTTTTTTGCCAGAGAAGTACGTTTCTTTGGAACCGCCATTCAAAAATGAAGAGGTTGCTCATTGTTTAGAGTTGGATGTGAAAGACATGTATTGTTCGGATTTTTCTTTTTATTTTATTCTATTTATTCCCTAGATGATACTTGCTTGCTAACATACAATAGAGATACGCGTGCCTCGCATAGAATATTCCTAGGTAAAAAATGGGATAGGTTCTTTTTGATTTTAGGGGAACCTTTTTTACAACATACAATATCCGAAGAAAGAAGAATTCCTACTGATTGGTACCTTTCTATCCGAACCCTCAGTCGAATCTATATCGTAAGAGAGGTTTTCGAATTCCCCCTAAATACTTAGTTCCACTATAGCTCGTCCGGGGTCTCCGGGGAGCTCTCGTCCTGCCCCGAAGCGCTGGATTCTCCTTCTCCTGACGCAGTGAGCCGAGCGCCTTTTTGGGCTTCCTTGTGGAGCCGCAGGGTGATTAAACCCCGGGAATTTGACTGTTCCTGCGGAGGGATTCGAAGCTCTTGCATTTCCGAAGCCGGAGGAATGGGATTTGCTGGAGGCTCCGGAGGCGTCGGTTTCGGGGAAAAAAACCAACGCCCCAAAACCCCGATAAGAGCATTCAAGGACCCGAATATCGACATTAAAGATCGCGCCTTGTTGTCAAACATCGTTACCAGAGCTTCAGCTTGGGAAATCAACAAGCGTAACCAAAAGAGAACCTTGGTGAAAATCCCATAGATTCCCAAGCAGTCTTGTACAAAAGTGCAGGTCTTAAAAGAAATCGATGAGATTTGCTTCCATCGGATCGAGAGAATCTTTTGAAGATGAATAGATGATAATGAAGCCATTGCGGGAACTACTAGGCAAGCCAGAAAAAGANNNACTTCAATCAGAAAATCCCACTACCAAGTGGCTTTTGTATGCTTCATAGCATTACTACCCGGGGTTTATGGTTTGCGCAAGAAGCGCCAAAGCCACATGGCGCCCGAGGCGAATGTAAAACTGGCCAAAATCAGTTGTGTCACCTCGAACAAGTACCAAAGAAATTCCATCCACCTATACCACCTATCTGGCCTGGGCTTCTTTTGACTCATTTCGGAAATCTCCTATGAAAAAATCCTTATCGACTGTCGGATTGGGTTATGCTTTTGGTAACTTGTATTCATATTAATACATACAAGGAGGAATGTCAATAGGGGTAAATGCGAGCTTTGATCCGATTTCACAAATCGATATTATGATCAAGTGCAGGTCTTGAAAGAAATCGATGAGATTTGCTTCCATCTGATTTCTCATCTTTAACTAGTTAAAGACCTACTTTGCCTTTTTCCTTAGAATCCTTTCCGAGCCCTTTGGTTGAGCTTGTGTCTGTCTCCATGATAGCGCATAAAAGGGAGAATGTCAAAATGTGGAATGATAGCTTTGATCCAATTTCACAAATCGATATTATGATCGTCCGACTACACACCGTCTCATTAAACGTAGAGTCGCTAGTCGAAACAAATTGAACATGAAAATCAATCACCTTCTGTGGTTTTTTTTTTTTACGTTTACAATGGAAACTTTAGTATGGAAATAGATAGAATCTATAGAATAGAATATAGAATAAGACAGTCCTGAGAATTTCCTCTAAATACTTCCGTTTCCTCAATCGCATAATATTTCTATTATATATAGAATATTGTTGGTTGGGTTTGTAATGGCGGGCATTCACTATTCAGGGTTCAACTAGTATACCCCGGTGAATTCCACAATTTCAAAATGAGAGAGAGACCTCTTTCCGTTTCGGATCATGGATAAATAGATTTTTTTATCCATGATAGAATCATATCACGCAAATATACTATTGTCAATATGAAAATAGGACACCAAAACGGAATCAAACCATGCCCCTTACCTAGAGAATCTACCTAGATTCTTTAGTATCTAGGTAAGTTCAAAAGCTAAGAAAAGGGGGAATAAGAAAGAAAAAATGATACAATACTCACATAGGATAGAACAGCCCCCTTTCATAGATCTATAAAATTCTGCTGAAATTGATTAGAGGATCTTACTTATGCTGCCCCGCATCGCTGGATTTGGTTTGGTCTCTCGGCGCAAGCAATGAGCCAGCGAGTTCCGAAACCTGAAGACCCCCTGTCCTCGGGGAGCCGCAAGGTGCTCGAACTAGAGACCCCAGGACCAGGAGGAGTCGGCGTGCGGTTATCCGTCTCTTCCACTTGTAGCTTGGAGCTTCACTTTTGCACTTTCCAAAAGGGAAATCTTGAAGTATAAGCGGGGAATTTCTTTTGATTTGATCACACTCTGATGAGTCTTTATGGTTTCGTCTAAGATGCTACGCCTCCCTTTTTGGAGTGGATGGACCATTTTTGGGAATGCAGTTTCCCATTTCCCAAAAGGCCAATCCGATTAATTCTTGTGAAAAATGCAAAAAGCCCGCTCTTTGTCGGCCAAGAGAGTTTTGTTGAACTCTAAAGTCTCATCAAGTCTTTGTAAGCGGACTTGAGTAGATGGGCGCGGCGGAGTTTGTGGGTTACCGAATAACCACACAAAGAGCCTAGTACAACCCCAATTGAGACCTGCCATCCCTCCTAAAGCCACTGCAAAGACGCTGGCCACTTTGGTCACTAATTTGACCACCCAATGATTATGATTGAACATGCATGATACCTCCTAAGCATGTATAAGATTTCCCGGTCAATCCCTAACTCGACTGTTAGTAACTTTAAATATAACCGGGATTGATGCATATCTAAATCTATTTAGATTGATTCATGATCTAATTCTATCATGCAAATCTACTATTGTCAATATGACAATATGAGGGTTGTAACCACCAAAACGGAATCAAACCATAATACTCAAAGAGGATAGCCCAGCCCCCCTTCCTTACTTTTTTTATAGACTAGTCTGGGCAGATCTTATGCTGCCCCGCAGCGCTGGATTCGCCTTTGTCACTGAGGCGCCCGGTTCCTAACCCGGAAGGCCCCCCCGTCCTTGGGGAGTCGCAGAGTGCTTGAACTTGCCCTCAAGCCAACCCTCGGACGGGGGTTCGCGAGAGCCCTGTGAGTCAACGTCCTCCTTACCAGCTCGGACTCACTTTGCTTCAGCGCTTCTTCTTCTTTTTCGCGGATCTTATGCTGCCCCGCAGCGCTGGATTCGCCTTTGTCAATGAAGCGCCCGATTCCCACCCTCGGATGGGGGGTTCTCGCGAGCCCTCTGAGTCAACGTCCTCCTTACCAGATCGGAATCATGTTGCTTCAGTGCTTTGTGTTCCATGTTGCTTCAGTGCTTTTTGTTCTAAGAGCACTATTTCTTGCTTCAAGCGCTCAATAGTGTCTCTTTGGAGTTGTAGGCGGGACCGATCCTCTTCCAGAAGGCGTTTCTCCAACTCTCCCACTACCTCACTAGCGGAGGTCCCATTCACGACAATTAGGATCAGATCCATAGAAACGTTTTTTACTTTTGAAGATATCTTCGGGTATCTTAGTTTGTGAAATTGTAAGTACAACGTCTTGAGTTCTATTTCAACACATAGCCCGCTCGCAGCTGTTTCATTTTCATTTCTTTTCGATATCCCTAGGAGTCAACCTCACAATATCTTTCTCAAGATTTTCTTCTAAGATTTTGAGATCTTTTTCGAAGTTCTCAAGATCGTTTTGTAAGCATCGAATTCGCTGTTTTAGCAATGCTCGATTGTGTTTCTCTTCTGACAGATCGAAGTCAACGATTCTCTTTAATAATAGAAATACATCCCGAGTTACTAATAGAAATTCATCCTGAGTTGTAAGATCAGGAGTTTCATACCTCCTGCTCACCACCGGTAAGGAGGAAGATAGCAAGTGAAAAACGGTAACTACTTTGGAAGAGAGTTTTGCATACTCTGCCTCGGTTGCTTTTACCAGGTCTTTTTTGGTCTTGATTTCTTGAAGTATAGCTTCGAGACCTTCTATTGGGAGACTTGCCTGCGAGTCGAGTGTTTCGACCGTGCCACTGGAACCGCCATGGGCGACTTGACTTTCTGTGGCTACAACCAGAACTTCTTCCTCTGGAAGTACGGTTGAAAGTTCCTCTGCAAGTGCAAGACTTGCCTGAGAGTCGGTTGTTTCGACCGTGCCACTAGAACCGCCATGGTCGACTTTTCTTTCTGTGGCTAGAATTTTTACTTCGTCCTTTGTAAGGACGGCAACAATTGCCATGGTCTCACGCGGCGGAGTTTGCGGGTTAGCGAATAACCACCTACAAAAAAGATGTGACCCCAAAGTGATCCCGCCGAACGCCAGTCCAAAGGCGAAGGCTGCTTTGGTCACTAAGTTGCCTAACTTATTGAACATGATACTGACTCCAAGGATGGATAATATTTCCGGGTCAATCCCTAACTCGATTATTAGGAACTCAAAATGTAACCCGTACTGTTGAATACCTGAATTTATTTAGATTGATTCAAGATAGACTCATATCACGCAAACCCACTATTGTCAATGTTACAATAGTAGGGTTGTAACCACCAAAATGGAAGGTTACAACCACCAAAAAGGAATCAAACCATAATCCTCACAGAGGTAGCACAGCCTCCCTTTCCTTACATAGATCTAAAATTCCTTACATAGATCTAAAATATATCATTAGAGCAGGCCTGGCGGATCCTGCCAGGCAGGCCGGAAATCTTGTTCTTCGCCCGGCGCAATCAGTCGATTGCCTAAACCGGAAGGCGGGGCCGTCCGGTCCTCTTGGAGCCGCAGGTTGATCGAATTTAAGTTAACTCCCCGCAGTTGACTCTTCCTGTGGATGTGGAGAGACGCATTCCGAATAGGGCCCTTGTTTTGGGCCTCTACTAATCGGGACTTCCTTTCGTCTAACACGGAAAGTTCCGCCGTTAACACGCAACAAGATTCATATAATCTCCTTGCGACACCCTTTTCCAGTCGTAGGAATGAATTGAGGGGCTCTAGATCGCTGGAATCCCCCCCCTCGACCTCATCGCGAAGTTGTCCTCGTACCAGATCATCGCCAGATTGTAACCGGCGAAGCGCCTCCATTAAAAGTAACCAGTGTTTTGCTGACTGGACCCTTTTTCTTTGAATTTGAAAATCGATTCGCTGAATTTCTTCAGTAATATCAAACTTTCGAACCCAACGATCCACATAAGTATAAGGAGGGTTCCAAGAAGCCCTGGGGATTTGTACACACCGACACCACACGATCAAGAAACTTCCCCCCGCAGCCCAAAAGAGAATTTTCCCTGATCCTATCAGAAACTGATACAAGCATTTTTGCAAATTAGACCTCGCGGATGCAACGACGCCGGACACTTTGGTCACGACTTTGACCAACCAATGATTCCACATAACGTTTCTCCGCATGGATAAGATTCCCTGGTTCATTTCCAACTCGCCTTANNNACTTCAATCAGAAAATCCCACTACCAAGTGGCTTTTGTATGCTTCATAGCATTACTACCCGGGGTTTATGGTTTGCGCAAGAAGCGCCAAAGCCACATGGCGCCCGAGGCGAATGTAAAACTGGCCAAAATCAGTTGTGTCACCTCGAACAAGTACCAAAGAAATTCCATCCACCTATACCACCTATCTGGCCTGGGCTTCTTTTGACTCATTTCGGAAATCTCCTATGAAAAAATCCTTATCGACTGTCGGATTGGGTTATGCTTTTGGTAACTTGTATTCATATTAATACATACAAGGAGGAATGTCAATAGGGGTAAATGCGAGCTTTGATCCGATTTCACAAATCGATATTATGATCAAGTGCAGGTCTTGAAAGAAATCGATGAGATTTGCTTCCATCTGATTTCTCATCTTTAACTAGTTAAAGACCTACTTTGCCTTTTTCCTTAGAATCCTTTCCGAGCCCTTTGGTTGAGCTTGTGTCTGTCTCCATGATAGCGCATAAAAGGGAGAATGTCAAAATGTGGAATGATAGCTTTGATCCAATTTCACAAATCGATATTATGATCGTCCGACTACACACCGTCTCATTAAACGTAGAGTCGCTAGTCGAAACAAATTGAACATGAAAATCAATCACCTTCTGTGGTTTTTTTTTTTTACGTTTACAATGGAAACTTTAGTATGGAAATAGATAGAATCTATAGAATAGAATATAGAATAAGACAGTCCTGAGAATTTCCTCTAAATACTTCCGTTTCCTCAATCGCATAATATTTCTATTATATATAGAATATTGTTGGTTGGGTTTGTAATGGCGGGCATTCACTATTCAGGGTTCAACTAGTATACCCCGGTGAATTCCACAATTTCAAAATGAGAGAGAGACCTCTTTCCGTTTCGGATCATGGATAAATAGATTTTTTTATCCATGATAGAATCATATCACGCAAATATACTATTGTCAATATGAAAATAGGACACCAAAACGGAATCAAACCATGCCCCTTACCTAGAGAATCTACCTAGATTCTTTAGTATCTAGGTAAGTTCAAAAGCTAAGAAAAGGGGGAATAAGAAAGAAAAAATGATACAATACTCACATAGGATAGAACAGCCCCCTTTCATAGATCTATAAAATTCTGCTGAAATTGATTAGAGGATCTTACTTATGCTGCCCCGCATCGCTGGATTTGGTTTGGTCTCTCGGCGCAAGCAATGAGCCAGCGAGTTCCGAAACCTGAAGACCCCCTGTCCTCGGGGAGCCGCAAGGTGCTCGAACTAGAGACCCCAGGACCAGGAGGAGTCGGCGTGCGGTTATCCGTCTCTTCCACTTGTAGCTTGGAGCTTCACTTTTGCACTTTCCAAAAGGGAAATCTTGAAGTATAAGCGGGGAATTTCTTTTGATTTGATCACACTCTGATGAGTCTTTATGGTTTCGTCTAAGATGCTACGCCTCCCTTTTTGGAGTGGATGGACCATTTTTGGGAATGCAGTTTCCCATTTCCCAAAAGGCCAATCCGATTAATTCTTGTGAAAAATGCAAAAAGCCCGCTCTTTGTCGGCCAAGAGAGTTTTGTTGAACTCTAAAGTCTCATCAAGTCTTTGTAAGCGGACTTGAGTAGATGGGCGCGGCGGAGTTTGTGGGTTACCGAATAACCACACAAAGAGCCTAGTACAACCCCAATTGAGACCTGCCATCCCTCCTAAAGCCACTGCAAAGACGCTGGCCACTTTGGTCACTAATTTGACCACCCAATGATTATGATTGAACATGCATGATACCTCCTAAGCATGTATAAGATTTCCCGGTCAATCCCTAACTCGACTGTTAGTAACTTTAAATATAACCGGGATTGATGCATATCTAAATCTATTTAGATTGATTCATGATCTAATTCTATCATGCAAATCTACTATTGTCAATATGACAATATGAGGGTTGTAACCACCAAAACGGAATCAAACCATAATACTCAAAGAGGATAGCCCAGCCCCCCTTCCTTACTTTTTTTATAGACTAGTCTGGGCAGATCTTATGCTGCCCCGCAGCGCTGGATTCGCCTTTGTCACTGAGGCGCCCGGTTCCTAACCCGGAAGGCCCCCCCGTCCTTGGGGAGTCGCAGAGTGCTTGAACTTGCCCTCAAGCCAACCCTCGGACGGGGGTTCGCGAGAGCCCTGTGAGTCAACGTCCTCCTTACCAGCTCGGACTCACTTTGCTTCAGCGCTTCTTCTTCTTTTTCGCGGATCTTATGCTGCCCCGCAGCGCTGGATTCGCCTTTGTCAATGAAGCGCCCGATTCCCACCCTCGGATGGGGGGTTCTCGCGAGCCCTCTGAGTCAACGTCCTCCTTACCAGATCGGAATCATGTTGCTTCAGTGCTTTGTGTTCCATGTTGCTTCAGTGCTTTTTGTTCTAAGAGCACTATTTCTTGCTTCAAGCGCTCAATAGTGTCTCTTTGGAGTTGTAGGCGGGACCGATCCTCTTCCAGAAGGCGTTTCTCCAACTCTCCCACTACCTCACTAGCGGAGGTCCCATTCACGACAATTAGGATCAGATCCATAGAAACGTTTTTTACTTTTGAAGATATCTTCGGGTATCTTAGTTTGTGAAATTGTAAGTACAACGTCTTGAGTTCTATTTCAACACATAGCCCGCTCGCAGCTGTTTCATTTTCATTTCTTTTCGATATCCCTAGGAGTCAACCTCACAATATCTTTCTCAAGATTTTCTTCTAAGATTTTGAGATCTTTTTCGAAGTTCTCAAGATCGTTTTGTAAGCATCGAATTCGCTGTTTTAGCAATGCTCGATTGTGTTTCTCTTCTGACAGATCGAAGTCAACGATTCTCTTTAATAATAGAAATACATCCCGAGTTACTAATAGAAATTCATCCTGAGTTGTAAGATCAGGAGTTTCATACCTCCTGCTCACCACCGGTAAGGAGGAAGATAGCAAGTGAAAAACGGTAACTACTTTGGAAGAGAGTTTTGCATACTCTGCCTCGGTTGCTTTTACCAGGTCTTTTTTGGTCTTGATTTCTTGAAGTATAGCTTCGAGACCTTCTATTGGGAGACTTGCCTGCGAGTCGAGTGTTTCGACCGTGCCACTGGAACCGCCATGGGCGACTTGACTTTCTGTGGCTACAACCAGAACTTCTTCCTCTGGAAGTACGGTTGAAAGTTCCTCTGCAAGTGCAAGACTTGCCTGAGAGTCGGTTGTTTCGACCGTGCCACTAGAACCGCCATGGTCGACTTTTCTTTCTGTGGCTAGAATTTTTACTTCGTCCTTTGTAAGGACGGCAACAATTGCCATGGTCTCACGCGGCGGAGTTTGCGGGTTAGCGAATAACCACCTACAAAAAAGATGTGACCCCAAAGTGATCCCGCCGAACGCCAGTCCAAAGGCGAAGGCTGCTTTGGTCACTAAGTTGCCTAACTTATTGAACATGATACTGACTCCAAGGATGGATAATATTTCCGGGTCAATCCCTAACTCGATTATTAGGAACTCAAAATGTAACCCGTACTGTTGAATACCTGAATTTATTTAGATTGATTCAAGATAGACTCATATCACGCAAACCCACTATTGTCAATGTTACAATAGTAGGGTTGTAACCACCAAAATGGAAGGTTACAACCACCAAAAAGGAATCAAACCATAATCCTCACAGAGGTAGCACAGCCTCCCTTTCCTTACATAGATCTAAAATTCCTTACATAGATCTAAAATATATCATTAGAGCAGGCCTGGCGGATCCTGCCAGGCAGGCCGGAAATCTTGTTCTTCGCCCGGCGCAATCAGTCGATTGCCTAAACCGGAAGGCGGGGCCGTCCGGTCCTCTTGGAGCCGCAGGTTGATCGAATTTAAGTTAACTCCCCGCAGTTGACTCTTCCTGTGGATGTGGAGAGACGCATTCCGAATAGGGCCCTTGTTTTGGGCCTCTACTAATCGGGACTTCCTTTCGTCTAACACGGAAAGTTCCGCCGTTAACACGCAACAAGATTCATATAATCTCCTTGCGACACCCTTTTCCAGTCGTAGGAATGAATTGAGGGGCTCTAGATCGCTGGAATCCCCCCCCTCGACCTCATCGCGAAGTTGTCCTCGTACCAGATCATCGCCAGATTGTAACCGGCGAAGCGCCTCCATTAAAAGTAACCAGTGTTTTGCTGACTGGACCCTTTTTCTTTGAATTTGAAAATCGATTCGCTGAATTTCTTCAGTAATATCAAACTTTCGAACCCAACGATCCACATAAGTATAAGGAGGGTTCCAAGAAGCCCTGGGGATTTGTACACACCGACACCACACGATCAAGAAACTTCCCCCCGCAGCCCAAAAGAGAATTTTCCCTGATCCTATCAGAAACTGATACAAGCATTTTTGCAAATTAGACCTCGCGGATGCAACGACGCCGGACACTTTGGTCACGACTTTGACCAACCAATGATTCCACATAACGTTTCTCCGCATGGATAAGATTCCCTGGTTCATTTCCAACTCGCCTTAGAAATTTTTTTAAGAACCGGATGAATCAATCTAAAAAAATGTAGATTGATTCATGATCTAATTCTATCTCGAAAATAAAGGAGTGTAACTATGGTATTTGGAAGACCACAATGGAATCAACCAATGAGATTCACCGAGGAGAAGACAGCCCACTCCTAACTTTCATAGATCAAATCAGTTTTGATCCCCGTCTTGAAGCTTCACTTTTGCACTTTCCAAAAGGGAAATCGTGAAGTATAAGCGCGGAATCTCTTTTGATTTCATCACAGTTTGATGAGTCTTTATGGTTTCATCTAACATGCTACGCATTCTTTTTTGGAGTGGACCATTCTTGGGAATGCAGTTTCCCAAAAGGCCAATCCGATTAATTCTTGTGAAAAACTCCTGTTCCTTGTTGGCCAAGAGGGTTTTGTTGAACTCCAAAGCCTCAACAACTAGTGCTAAGCGGGCTTGAGTAGATGGGCGCGGAGGACCGCAGAACCACACAAGGAGCCGAGTACAACCCCAATTGAGACCAGCTATCCCTCCTAAAGCCACTGCAACGACGCCGGACACTTTGGTCACGACTTTGACCAACCAATGATTCCACATAACGTTTCTCCGCATGGATAAGATTCCCTGGTTCATTTCCAACTCGCCTTAGAAATTTTTTTAAGAACCGGATGAATCAATCTAAAAAAATGTAGATTGATTCATGATCTAATTCTATCTCGAAAATAAAGGAGTGTAACTATGGTATTTGGAAGACCACAATGGAATCAACCAATGAGATTCACCGAGGAGAAGACAGCCCACTCCTAACTTTCATAGATCAAATCAGTTTTGATCCCCGTCTTGAAGCTTCACTTTTGCACTTTCCAAAAGGGAAATCGTGAAGTATAAGCGCGAAATCACTAATGATTGCTCGGCTTCGGTCAGCCGCGTCGTTCGAGAAGTACACACTCACTTGTTGTCGTGTTCTTTCCTTCATAGAATATAGAATAAGACAGTCCTGACAATTCGAATTCCCAATATATATCATTTAAATCGAACCCTGTTGTTTGTTGTCGTTTTCGTCAGGAACATGGGCGCTGTACCGATGTCATTTTTGTAATGATCAGAGCCTGGCGCCATCAACAATATACTTGAAAATTCGGTTCAGAACAATTCCCGAGATAGATTTCATACTATCTCCAAATTCTCATCTTTCAATTCGAAGCGCAGTAACAGTTAGTGAAGTGATAGGTAGCGTAGAGTTTCCTCGAAGCCTAGGCAGCTTACTCCACTCAATGAGAATTAGTGAATTATCCCGAATAAACTAATACCAAAGGTCTTCTTTTGATTGGGTCGAGTTATTGATGGATCCTATGACCCATATCAGAATCAAGTACGAGAATTCTTTTTACTTGTTCTATGAATAGAAATTCTTGTAAGAATTAATGGAATGATTGAAAATGGAAAATTCTATTTGAGTTCTTTCCTATTCTATTTGAGTTCTTTCCTATTTTGATTTTTTTATTTGATTGTTCCTTCCGAAAGAGATAAGAGCTGGTGAATCGGAAACAATTCAATTACTAAGAATAGAAAAAACTTTGATTTTCTTATGGAACATACATATCAATATGCATGGATCATACCTTTCGTTCCGCTTCCGGTTCCTCTAGCAATAGGAGTGGGACTTCTTCTTGTTCCAACGACAACCAAAAATCTGCGTCGCATGTGGGCTTTTCCTAGTGTTTTATTACTAAGTATAGTTATGCTTTTTTCGGCCGACCTGGCTATTCAGCAAATAAACGGGAGTTCTATTTATCAATATGTATGGTCTTGGACCATCCATATTGATTTTTCCTTAGAGTTTGGCGACTTGATCGATCCACTTACTTCTATTATGTCAATAGTAATTACTACTGTTGGAATCTTGGTTCTTATTTATAGTGACAATTATCTGTCTCATGATCAAGGATATTTGAGATTTTTTGCTTCTATGAGTTTTTCCAATGCTTCCATGTTGGGATTAGTTACGAGTTCGAATTTGATACAAATTTATATTTTTTGGGAATTAGTTGGAATGTGTTCCTATCTATTAATCGGTTTTTGGTTCACGCGACCAATTGCGGCAAATGCTTGTCAAAAAGCATTTGTAACTAATCGTGTGGGGGATTTTGGTTTATTATTAGGAACCTTAGGTCTTTATTGGATAACGGGTAGTTTCGAATTTCGAGATTTGTTCAAAATAGTCAATAACTTGATTGAGAATCATGGGATAAATTCTTTATTTCTGACTCTGTGTGCCGCCCTATTATTCCTCGGTGCAATTGCGAAATCGGCACAATTCCCCCTTCATGTATGGTTACCTGATGCCATGGAGGGACCCACTCCGATTTCGGCTCTTATACATGCTGCTACTATGGTAGCAGCGGGCATTTTTCTTGTAGGCCGGCTTCTGCCTCTTTTCGCAGTTCTACCTTACGTAATGAATCTCATTTCTTTGATAGGTATAATAACAGTACTCTTAGGAGCGACTTTAGCTCTGGCTCAACTAGACATTAAGAGAAGTTTAGCTTATTCTACAATGTCGCAATTGGGTTATATTATGTTAGCTTTCGGTATGGGGTCTTATCAAGCTGCTTTATTTCATTTGATCACTCATGCCTATTCGAAAGCATTATTATTTTTAGGCTCTGGATCCATTATTCATTCAATGGAAAGAATTATTGGATATTCTCCAGAGAAAAGTCAGAATATGGCTCTTATGGGGGGTTTCCAAAAATATGTGCCAATTACAAAAACTGCTTTTTTGTTAGGTACACTTTCTCTTTGTGGCATTCCACCTCTTGCTTGTTTTTGGTCAAAAGACGAAATTCTTACCGATAGTTGGTTGTATTCACCTATTTTCGCGATCATAGCTTGTTCCACAGCAGGATTAACTGCATTTTATATGTTTCGGATCTATTTACTTACCTTTGAAGGGCATTTAAACGTTTATTTTCAAAATTTCAGTGGAAAAAAAAATAGCTCGTTCTATTCAATA